AGCAACACTCAAAACGACAACTCAAAAGACCAATTGATTAGCTCCCCTCTCTCCCACTTGACACCTCGTCATTAATTGGATAGGGTTTTTTCTTTTTCTTTATCGAAATTGGCTGACGGCGATTTTCAGTTCTTCCCATGATATCACCTTTTGCGGTACTCTCATTATCATCACAATTCTGGTCGATCAAACCAATCTCCAAGAACAAATGCAACTTCAGCCTCTCTCTGTCAAGAACTGGAAGGTCCAACCGAACAGATCAGTTCTGAACAGGCTCCCAATCCTAGAACTAAAAGGAACCTTGCAATAAAAATGGCTGATCAATACATACACTCCAATAAAATAAAATAAAGGAAAGTAACTTTTTGTATTCTAGTTAGGAACCATGAACAAGAATGGAAGTACATATCAAGTGTGGAATACAAATAGTAGAAGTGGGCGAGAAGGAAATGAAATTATACAAGAGGGAATGTTAATTTAAGATCAACTCTTTTGCTTACAAAGTCATGATTCATGCTTGGATATTGAAGTTTCAAAGATTTCAAACTGGCGGGGAAAGACCAAGAAGCTATTAACTTCTTAGAAAAGAAAGAAAAGTCTCATGAAGGGATCGGTGAGAGAGCTTTTTATCAGCAATGACAATCGAATGTTTACTCAGTAAAGCAACACTCTCCTGCTAAATAAGCGGTAGCAAAGGTTTTTCTTATCAGATAATGGATATTGGTGATAGTATGGTCCTTCAAAGCATAACGGGTTATTAATCATGCTCATTTCTGAAGTCAAGGCTGTCAAAGTAAAGTGTCAGCTTTGAAGAGTGCAATCACTCAACTCTGCAAACAAGGAGAAGTGTAGGAACCCGAGAGAGAAGGAGAAGATGTAAGTTGATATGTGTCCGAGGTGGAGAGAGTAGGACTCTTGGTGAATGGGCTGTGATCGCGAAGCGATCGGTGGGGTGAGCGGCTACGAAATCAGCCGCCTCCTCTCCAGTTGCCTGAGGAGGGAGGGTATAGTTGGAGAGGGGGAGGAGGGAGGTATGACAGCAAGAAGTAAGCAAATTGAGACAGAGGAAAAAGAAAACAAATATGAGGTCTAGTGATCATAAGTAAGACAATAGAACTACTAACTTGGGATTCAACAGGATTGGTGGTATATCAGAAAATGGTTTGAATGCTGGGATTGTGAGGCTGTTGGATACCGATCTGTACATCTTTTCATACGTGTGGTGTCTGACCCGAACGAAGGAAACTGCCGAGAATTCAATCTTCAAACATAAAACACCAAGAAAAAGATAGTTTTGATAACAAGAAACTGCAATCAACTTTGTTCAAAGATATTGATATCGTCTGGCATTCAGTCATGAGGACCAGGCTCAGTATGCTGCTAAGGCTGAGAAGCGAAAGGCAGAGTATGAGAGACAAATGGAAGCCTACATCGAACAACAAGAAAGAAATAAGAATTGGGATCTTTTGCCAATGCTGTCTGTATCTGATGCTATATCAAACCTTGGCAGCAGATTTGGTGGCAGGTACCTCCTACTAAACAGCAACAAAGAGAAAAAGAAAGGTTAAAAAATGCTGGTCAACTTCAATTTAGCGCTGAGTGCCTTTCCCCTGTCAATGTCATGATTTCTTCTCTCTCTCCTGTGCTTGGGTTAGGAGTCTACTGTTTTTTCAACTAAGCGGAATCCGGGAAAAAAAAAACTACCAGTAAATTGCTTTATGTTAACTATTTTACACTTTCGCTTGGATCTGCCGGCAGAGTCCTTCAGTGATTTCTTACCACCACTCACTTGAATTAGTTGAAGAGTATCTGATGCTCCAAATCGTGAGATTGTGTGTTCCTACTGATCGCAACACCAGATAACTTTGATGATCGAACGCAAGGGCTGAGTTAACGTCGAGAGAGGGAAGAGCACAGGAAGAGAAAAGGAGGCTCTACCTACGCGCTACCCAATGCAAACACTCCACCGAATCATGGCCCTTCTACCATGAGATTTTGTTTAGTTTCGTTTTTTTTTTCCTTTCATTCTTTCTTTTCCAACTTGGCTCCTCCCACACCACAAGGATGGCTAAACTCGCTTCTGCCGAATGGTTGCATATCAGGTTTAGGCTTGTCCCATTTTTCTACCATGGACCTCCCTTCTCATGGGACATATACATGGTCTGGTAATTTGTTCGTGAGAAATCGATTTGCTTTCAAGGGCGGAAAGCAAAGCTTATCGATAGACGAAGTCAGATACGCTTGAATACAGTTTTAGAAGGAAAAAAATAGAGTAAGTTCTTGTACCCCCACAAAATGAAAACTCTCCCAGCATTGTTTGGATTCTCTTGAGCCTTTTAGTGTTGCTGAAGAGGATGTTGAGGATTAGGGAATTGTGATTGGTGTCGGTTCTGTGGTGAGCCTCTATTCCTATTCATTCAAAGGAGAAAAAAAGGAAGACCCCAAAAAAGTAAAACATCTGATTCCTGGGACATGCCGGATAAGTGTTCTTGTTGGAATAAAGAACAACCCTGGAAAGCCGATTAACTCGATAACCATTCAGCGACATAGCAATTGGAATAGCATTTCTCTTTCATAGATCTCACTTTAATGCGATGCTCAGTGGCCCCAAAATCACAAGTTTTTGGAAACGGACCAAGCAACACAAGGAAGAAAACACTGGCTCGCAAGTCGTAGTAATTGTTCCTATGGTCATTCAACAGTGGAGGGACTGGTCTAGTCTGAGAAAGCAGAAGAGTTGAAGATGAAGGAAAAGAGGAAGCGTGAACGCGAGAAAAATTTGCCTAGAAAGAAGGATTGATGATCTTACCTTCCATTTAATATGATGGCACCTGTTTTTCTCTTTCTTTCTACTTCTATTAAAGTATAAAGTTCTTTCCTATGGCTCCTTTCTTCCTCAAGATTGCTTGTTTAAGTCGCATTACTCACTTCCTTTTTGGATTAGTCAAAAGGACAAATGTGTCTAAACCGGTCCAATTGGTTTTATTGATTAAAATCCACAAAAAAAGAGAACGCCTCCAGTCTCTGATGGCTTTGCTTCAAGCGTGTTGCGCGTTCACATTCAAGCTTTGCCAAGCAGTCGTATCACAGACGTTGGTCGACTCAAGTGAAGAAGAAACATTACAGATTCAGTTAGTCTTTCGGGGTTCACTTCTCTTCACTTAAGCTCCTTAAGCTCAGCAGGTGCCATTGCCGGTTTCCGGGCATTCTATTTCAACAACATCTGGTCTCTTTTCTCTTTCTCTAGCTGGTCTTTCTTTCCCTTTTTCATTCTTCACAAATGCGTTGGTGATTTTTAGTAGTTCGTTTCACCATCTTAGTATAGTAGAATTGAACCCATTACTTTGTTGAACCCGATTAGATTTTCTGTTGAGATGAATGCTTTCCTAAGGAAGGTTGAGAGGTGTATATCACAGATGTTCTTTTTTTTTGAAACCGTTTTCACCCTATTTTCTTAGGGGTACTTCTCTGGAATATAAGATTACAACAGAAGAAAGGTCATTGAGCCAGCAGTATTCAACTGATGATAGGAGTTCAATGTATCCGTTTCCCCCCTGGTTAATTCTGCGCTTCACGCCCATCGTAACAATAAAGAATGCGCTAAACTATTAGCAGGAGTCGAAACTGCGGCCGTTAATTAATTAGGACCCTGGCTCAATCCCTGCAATACAAGTTGCACATGACATGAAGAAGATTCTAAATTGAAGTAGATTCTGCTTTCAATGTCCTCTCCATGTTAATGAGAAAGCTAGTCATTAAAAATGATTAGTCTATGGGATCCTAGCTTTCTTTTCTCGCATAGCCTGTGACCAATTCCTTTGAGTTTGGCCAGTGTTGCTTCACTGTTAAAGGGCGCCAGTCTCCACACATCAAGTTGCCCAGCCATAGCATTACACTCCCTTAAGATCTCATCCATGCTAAAGTACTTCTCGATGTTGATCTCGTTTCAACTACACCCCTAGACATCCACACTCGAGGTTATTTTATCTTCTTTCAATATGTTTTGTTCTATGATTTCTTTTGATTGACTGGAATCCGGTAATGTTTTGGTGGTGCTTCGGTCTCGTGTCTATCGTGCCATCTTTATCTTTCTGTGTTCCTTGTTTTCAACTTTATACTATGAAGAAAAAGACTCTGCTTTTGTCTACATACCTGACAAAAGCTTATGTAGTGCTTGGTTTTGATGGCTCTGGTGGTCCGAAGGTTGTTTTTGTCTCTTGCTCGACCATTCGACAATCTGATACTTCTCTAAAGTTCCATTGTTTTTATATATTTATTTGTTAAGATTTCAGAGTTAAGACTTGAAGATCAGAGTACGTAACAATTTCATAATTACATTTCGTGGTCTAACGGAATCTGTCTCCGTTCGCCAGCTCCAAGACTCGGAAGAGCACACGAGTTTCTTGTTGGACATTACCGGTATGTTTGTTGTGGGGGCAAGCATATGTGAAAATATGTGCAAGCCCGCTCATTATCTACACACATCTCAAGAAGGGGTTGGTTGGAGACTCGGTAAAGAAAAGCGTGATACCGTGTAAATAAAGTACTTGCTCCGTCAGAATCTGCTGAAGGGACAAGATTGGTGATCTAGTGCGCCATTGGTCGTAAGGGCGTTTTATAGGTGCTGAGTGAGACCACTGGAAAACTTCAGCAGCAGCTCATTGCTCTGGTGCTTTTTGAGGATGCGAAAAGCTTGTCATTCGTATGTCTACCCCCAGGTTAGTCTTTCTTCTCATGAGCCACCATTAGCCAATTTTAGTAACGAAAGATTCAATCTCAAAATCGGACGTATAGCTAATCGCCCAGCAGGAAGAAGTTTCTTATCTGAAGTAGTGACGAAGTGCTAGGCCAATGCTGCCTTGCTATGGAGGAGTCACTCAACTCAGTGTACCGACGTGTCGAGGAAGGAAAGAGCCATATTCGCGATCATGTGGTGCTGTTTGGACAAGCGAGATAAACCTTGAACAAATTCATAGAGCTCTTTTTGAGGAAAATTTCGCTCCTCATCTTGTAGTTGCTCCTCTTTCGACTCTAAGGAATTGGTATCGTCTCATCTGATTCTCTCCTCTCCACTGACATTTCTTCTTCACATTCTCCTCCCCCCTCCAAACCCCAACTCCAAGTTTCTGATGCAGTGATAATTTGGCTTTCTGAAGAGCATCAAGAACTGATCCAAATTGATACCCGCTCAAATCCTGAACTCTGTGCAGATGAAAGAAAAGGAAGAAGAATAAGAGTTCAATTTGCCAAATCGAAGGCTTCTGATGGAGAATTTCTTGAGCCGACTCCCCCCTGGCTGGTCTTTTTTCTCGTGACAACGAAAAGTCAAAAGAGGATTCACCAGCTGTTTTACTTGTCGACTTTGAGTTCTTTAGTTTCCTTATCACTTGTATTACAACCTAGAAGGCTTAGAAGAACTTGTCTCGAGATATGAAACTCCTAGTGATGCTGACTCTTGGCTCCAGTTATATTTTTTTTTTAATATATGTATAGACTTCTTCTTTTTCTTTATTGCAGTTGCTCACCTCAAGAAATGTTTTCTTTGAAAGCTCTACTTGTTCGAGCAAACCATGCTCCATGGAGTTCACTCATCCATGACTGGCTCTCCAAATGCATAGATCCATCCATCTTTGTTGGTATTGACTGGATTCCTCTTGATGATGGATGTGGATAGGTATCCTTTTCCTTCTTTAGTTCACTTGCTTTTTTTTTCACACCACAGTTTTGAGAAGGGTTAGACAGATTTTGACTGCTCACTATTCAGGTGCCAATTCTTCAAAGAATTTTATGTATTGCTCTTTGAATTTGATCATCATCGTCACAGCTGGATGGCTCTGTTTCCTGAAAGAAAAGTAAATTGTAGACAGAATAAAAAAATTGGAATGCTACTGAATAAGATTTTCCACGTCTTGCTGCTTGGCACCATTTTGTTACAGGGCGAATTGTAAAACCTTCAGGGTTTGAAGTCATCAGACGTCTTACAGCTGTTCCAATGTCCGGAATGCTAGAAGGTGCGATCCACCCGATTAGACCGAATCCAATCATATGAACTGGAGCAGGAAAACTAGAAGGAAGTGGTGATGAAACTGCCATAATAGGAGCTGCTAGCCTAGTTGTTTCGGACAACCTTAAATTAGGATTCAACCCCATGAGGAATAGAAAAACCATATCAAAATAAGAAGTGTCATTAGTAGAGGCTTCACACTGGAAGTTCAAGATCAGGAAATGATAATTCATCGCTGTTGCTTGTTCAACTTGGCCATGAAAACACGGCCTGAAGTGGGATCGGAAGAGTGAGACTTTTTTTTTTATTGATTTTTTTTGAATTTAGAGTGGATAATGTATCTAACTAAAAAAATAGTCTCTGGCAAATAGCATACTTCCTCGTTTTCACATTACAAGGTGAAGACAAGTAATTCTTCATCTCAACTTTCATTTAACATAGCTGAAAATGGTCGAAGGGATAAAAAGAAGAGAAAGAAAGGGAAGAATTTTCTTTCTTTCATTCAATTCAAATAAATAAGAGAACAAAGAAAGCACTCAAAAATGAAACTTCGATCAAGGCACTGTCAATGTTGGATTTTTTTCTCCTTCTTCTTCCCCCCTTTCATCTTTCTTTCCGTTCCGTCTTGACTCCCCTTTCATCTCATGTAAAATTTTTGTTTGTTAGTACTTGGAAATTCAAAATTCTTGTGTCAGAAAAAACACACTTTTTGAAAGTATATATCGAAAGTAAGGATTAAGGGACGGGGTGAGCGATATAGGATTGTGTTTCAGCGCAATTGTTTATCTCTCTATCTCGGTCTATGTTTATCATAAGCGATCTGGATAAAATCATGAATGGTGATAGTTGGATTTAATTTAATCTGCGGTATCACTGGTATGTATGGACCGGACAAAAATAGCGATCATACAGTCATGTCATTCGATTGTAAATATTCAGATAGACAATTCAAATGCGAACACAGAAATGTTAAGGGTCGTGCTTCAAAGTGGAATTCTTCTTAGATCCATTGCTCGATTTTGCTGCATGCTCTGCTCCGAAAATGCAGAGAAGACTGAGAGAATTCTGGTTGGTTGGTCCGCAATGGCACACAGAGACAAGCTATCTGAAGTGTATGTTTTTGTCCTGATACTCTGATTAACTAAATTAGTGTCTTTCTTTCTCATATCTTCATCGGGTCTCTTAGTTGAGCAGCTTAGGTTAGGGGAAAGGTTGGTCGCCAGCACAACTGCTGGCTGGCTGGCTGCATTTCCTGTCTTTGAGTGAAGAAGAGAAGGGCATTGTATAGAAAGTGTTGAGTCTGCTGGAAGAGGATCCCGAACCACTCCCTAAAAGGGAATTCGGAATAACAAGACACGTATCATCCACTCTATGCATAGAGGAAAGAAAAAGAAAAAGAAAAGATATAGTGATCTTGCAGCAAGACCTTGTTCTTTTCCACTTTCCCAACTTGGGGTTAATCTTTCCCCCGCTTCTTTACAAGGAACTAATCAGAGTCAAAGGGTTGGAACTGATGCCTTGATGGATCTTTTGTCTATCCGGAGTACAAGTGTACTCTTTGATCTTTAGTAAAGGCGGATTAAATTAAAAAATATTTTTTATTTTTTTTTTAAGTTTCAACGTTCTAGTTGAGAGTCGCTATGCGAGACGTCCAGCAGTCTCACTTGGTCGGATGATTTTTACAACTTGACCTCGTGTTCGTGTTAGTCCTTAATCTCAGGTTGGCCCTTCTACTTTACTCAGTGCCACGGATGGATCCTCCTTGTGGCAGAGTTTATCTGCGACTGCTGATCATGCACTCAAAGCACGTTCCTCTCTGGGAGCTGCTATGGTTCTCAATTGTCGCAAATATGTCTATTACCGGAATGAGGGGTGAATCTTGACCGTGCTGGTCGTTTGATTCTTCAAGCAGAAGTCCGTATACGAAGGTATCTGTTATGGTCTTTGCCTTTAGAGCCGGTCTGTCGCGATCTGGGCTAGGTCGTTGCGCTCCTTCCACGTCTTGGCAAAGTAGGCAGATGGGCAATCCTCCTTCCGATCTGAGAAATGAGAAAAAATTAACAATCAAGCGGACTTGGATATAAGGGGCTTAAGTAGCCCTCGAGGAGTCCGTTTATTCTGTCCGTGCGTGCTTTACAAACCCCGATTTGCCTACCTAAGCCAACCGACCATCAGATACCGTGAGTCGTAGTCTCAACCATTAATCCTGCCTGTCAGGGTTTTGCAGAAATTTCACATAAGCATTAAATCACAATTCATCATCAGAAACAACCTTATTTCCGACCTCTTGCATTGCATTACCATAACGAAAACGAAAAAAAAAAATCATTCAAAAAAGAGATTGCTCTTGTGATTCGTAATGAAGCTCTATCGTATGAGGAATGGATTATGCAGATAGATTTCATGAATATAGCGTGTGCCGGTAGGATAATGCCACTTGTACATCTCCAACCAAAACAGAAACACTTATCTATCCTCTCATGCATATATACGTCATCTATATGGAATGGAACATACATGAATTAGCTTCTATCGGCATGATGGAAGGTGTGAGGCAAGCAACTATAATTTTTTGCTTTTATAATATATATATATATATTTTTTATATGGTTTAAACATTGGATCAGTTTCTCCAAAATCCAAGCGATGGTATAACCCACTTGTGTCTGTCAGAAAACCCCATACGAAGATAAAACGAATGATAAAAGAGAATTTCATTTTATGCTAGATCCCTTATTTTGTTGGGATTGTAGTTCAATTGGTTAGAGCACCGCCCTGTCAAGGCGGAAGTTGCGGGTTCGAGCCCCGCCAGTCCCGATGGATCCAATATCCAAAAAAACATCAATGACTCGTTATTCACTCGGTTTTTTGCTAATAATTATTATGTAGGAGAGATGGCCGAGTGGTTCAAGGCGTAGCATTGGAACTGCTATGTAGGCTTTTGTTTACCGAGGGTTCGAATCCCTCTCTTTCCGTACTTTCACTTAATTCAGTATAGTCGAAGACATACCCAATCGAAAAAGGATGTTATCAAACATTCAAGTAATTGAAGTAAAACTTGACCTGTTGAACCCTTGGCTTTTCCGGCGATACGTACGTATTTAAGTAATTGTCGTTCTGTAAGACCGTAATGAAAACGCAATTTTTGCTTTTCTTCTAGACGAATACGATATTGAGATTTTTTCCCGGAACGCGATGGATTTCTAAGATCATCACGTACAGCTTTGGACTTTAGGACTTTTCTTGGTAAAGCCCCCAGTAACGCCAGACGGCGTATTTTTTTGCAACGAGGTCCTCGATAACGCGACATAAAGACTCCTTTTTTAAAACGTTGTATTTTATATTACAGAATCTAAAGTAAACTTAACTATATGAAGCTCATTTTCATTGATAGTAATGTAGCTTACTTGTCCTATATTGAGCTCTGAGGGATAAGACTCTGGTGAGACAAGCTAGTTAGGTTCAAACTACCAATGCATGAGGGAGATTATGGGCTTCTACAAAGTTTGGCGAAATCAGGAGAAGAACACTCTGAGTCTGAAGGGCTATGAACCACGATAAAAAAGAAAGAATAGCCTTTTTCGCACACTGTCAAGAGAAGAAGGGAGTGCATTTGCATGAGCTTGATCATGCAGAAAGCTGCTAGAGGAAGGCAGGAGGAAACTTGTTGTTGAGGTTGCGGGCTCAACTTGAAAAATTCCATCCTACGTTTCATCAAGGATGGATAGAGGTTCCTCTTGTGTCGAATATAGTTGACACAGCTGTGCCCTCTTGGTATCATCACATCATTGCCTTCGAAAAGATCAATCTTCTCCTAGTGCAACTCATCTCTCATTGTGTTACATGGATGTACATTGCTTAGTCAATTCTAGCTAAAACTAGATGTATTAGGAATGAAGTTGACTTTTTGTCCAACATCAATGTCATTTCGCTTCTTTGTGCTAGTCTCGGGCACAGTTCTCTATTCCCTTTCTTTTTCGGGGATAGGTGTCTAGTGCTAAGATATTTTTTTCTACTTCCTTGCGTCAAGTGAGATCCTGATCCCTAATATCACTCCGCTGTAGTTCCAATCCATCCATTCCTTCATCTACGGTCCCTCCGGAAGACAAGTACTGTACGTACCTCAAGAAAGTTAATTTCTTAGAACCCTTGCCAGATCTGAATCATTTTTATCTAGAGGAAAGGTAGCGGACAAGCATCCGTTGCCAGAGGAGTCCGAAAATGAAAAAGGGCTTCTCATAAGGGGTCAAAGTGGCCTTTTTTTTTTCATTTGAAGGCCAGTTGGAGCCTTGGCGTTTGACTGGTTTTGGGCAAGTTTTCTTTTCATTCCTGTATGCCATCTTCTGCTTGGAATAAACAGAGTGCACTACCTCTGGGCTGAGCCCGGTTGTTATTAGCTTGAGCCCAACCGGGGGGGGCTGGAGGGGGGGAATCGCCGTGGTCCTTGAACCAAGCTCGCTCCTTCAGGACTAATCTGACAGCAACTATTAGTTAGCCATATTTTAGGGGCATGCTGGTATCTTTTGGCTATTGAGAGACAAGAAGATTGTTGGATGCATACTTGTGACTCAGGATGTTCCAGGAAGGCTATGCTACATTGAAAATAACTTTTTTAACTTCTCCAATGTGTACTACTATGGGATCAGAGATTCTCCTTCCAAACCAACCTTGTAAGACCATTTTTGCCATGTCAAGTCTCTTTTCCCTTCATTAAGCCATTAAGAGTGACAGGGCCAAGAACACCCAGTTAATTTGAACTTAATCAACGTGATTTCAGAGAGTTCTGTAAGGATGAAGGGATTGCTCGACATCGTACAGTCAGAAATACACCACAGCAGAACGGTGTAGCTGAGCGGATGAATCAAACACTTCTGGAGAGAGCAAGGTGCATGCGTTCTAATGCTCGTTTGTCTAGGGCATTTTTTTTTTGCTGAAGCATCTTCTACAGCATGTTTTTTAATCAACCGATCTCCATCCGTTGCTCACATTGAGAAAAAGACTCCACAAGAGGTATGGTCTGGTAATCCTACTAATTATTCTGATTTAAAGATTTTTGGGTGTCCTGCGTATGCTCATGTTGATAATGGAAAATTGGAACTGAGATCCATTAAATGCCTTTTTCTTGGAATAAGAAGCAGCTCCCCTTACTCCTCCATGACTGATGCTACTAATTCCATCCAAGTCAAATCGCTTACCCTCAAAATAAGAAGAGTCAATTTACTTGATGTTGAGCCTTTGGAGGCTATTCAGTTGGAGTTGGATATAGAAGAAGATGAGGCTCAAAATCCTGGTCGTGATCCTCTTGTTCTTTCTATCCTTCTTGGGTGGGGGGTCTTGTCTGTCAAGACATGGAGAAAGCAATCCAAAACATGGAAAGCGGGTAGATGTTGATGCCATTTTGAAGTCCTGGTTCATCTACTCTTTCTTTTTCGATTTTTTCTAGCGCTTCGAAAACCGACAAGTCAACACGACGTACCCGACTTAGATTTGCACTAGTGCTGGTGGTGCTTCAAGCAAGCAAGTCTATGATCCTCTTTTCTTGTCTGAGTTTCAAGCAGGTTGATCCTTCGAATTATCTAACACAGATGTAGATCTAACGAAATAAAAATACATATTTAGTCCTCCTCATCATTGAAATTCTCTTACCGATCTGGTTTGCTAATGCCGCATCACGAGGAGCTGAAATCCTGAGAGATTGATGCTTCATACATGGCATCAGATCTAAAAGAAAGATAGGGGTAGGTAGTGAAGTTGCTTTTTCTCCGGGTTCGTTATTGACAAGAAGTAGAACAAACTCACTTAAGATATTAGTTAAGTTCTTTCTTTTGAACAATGACAGAATAGTCTTGGTTGGGGAACCGTTGACTGAGGGCTTAGTCAGAAGACATGTGAGACTTTCGCTTATGCACTAAAGTCGATCTTTCAGTTCCTTGCTCCTGAGTTTTTGGCTTTGGTCTTTAGTCTTTTCGGGGGACATAGGGTTGATCTTTCTATGTTCTACGATTTCAGCCGTCGCTCTTGTCGTTCCTTTTCAATAGCAATTTTCTTCTTTGTCTCCTCCCCCAGTTCAGTATCATCAATGATTCTTCGAATTTAACAGTGAAGTTCAAGAATTCAATAAGGGATTCATATTCAGAATTATGCTCTTTCCCAACATCTATCTCTTTCCTTTCTATTTCCATTTCTCCATGTACAGGGATTGGTTCGAGTTGGAGGATGCAGCCCAGCAAGCTTTCTAGCCAAGTAGAGGAAAGGATTCTCAAAATTGTAGTTGCTGTTTTTCTGAGTTTCTATCTAAACTTTTTCCCTTTCTTTTTTTCTTTCTTTTTTTTTCTTTAAAAAGCGGGGTCAGAGACTCGATGGAAATTGCGCTTATTCCTCCCCCAATTGGGAGTTTGGACACTTTGATTATTAGTAGAGTCACACCGTTAGCCAAAGGATTTCAAGTAATTAGACTATAAGAGAAAGCCAACCAATGGGCTAATCCAATGCTACTCAGGGTCGAGCGCTAAGAAAGCGAAAGCGTTATCGCTATACGATACGAAATGAAGCAGCGGCTAGCACGCGGCGATAAACCACTTGGAAAAGGGCGGCCATTCGATTACATCGCCTGGATCAATCGGAACTATAAGATGGTCTTCGGTCATCCTTCCCTGGAATTGTAAATATGTTATCTTGTACTAAACTACTCGGCAGTTGCTTGCTTTTCTTAAGCCAATTGCATTCCGGTCTGAGGGAGAGTGACGCAAGGGCGTAGCATTGATCTGCCCGCTCAAGTGTGGAAAAGCTTCTCAACTCTTCGAGCCTATATCGCTTGGGCTCTTTAGGCTTACTTTACTTGGGCCAGGCGGATGTGCTTTCAAAGGGCTTTCTTTAATTAGTTCTCTTCTTTCTTTTTTTATTTTTTTTATTTTTTTGATACTATACGTATGATGTGTGTTTGTGATTAGGTGTAACCTTGTGGAAAATGATGGACTTTGAAGTAGATAAGATCCATGCGGGCACCGGGATAGCTTTGCTTGGGAAATTTAACACACTGACCAATTTTGGTTCTTTTCCATTTCTTATTGGGCTAAAGTAAAGACTAGGAAAATGCGTATATTGTTTGGATGGATTGACTTAGCATCTTAGAGAATTTGTTGAACTCAGTCTTCCTTGCGGTGTTCTATAAGGATCATCATTCATGTCAGAGCAGACATGCCCAGTGTAAGGAAAAGATTAACATGGTTATTATTGAGCTTGGAAATGGAGTCCCATTTGTAGCCAACAATGGCAACATAGCTTAATGGCTATGGTGAATTCGTCTATTTCCATCTAGCTATTCTCAAATCTCAATCTCAAAAACCAGATCGTAAGAGGTACACGTCAACTTGGACCAGAGGGACATTCCTGGGATTCGGTTGGTGGGGGTTTCCATAAGCTCCAACAATTGCACATTTTAAGGGCCCTGCGTTAGTGTCTTTTGACTGCCATGTGACCACCCTCCCACAATTCAATGGACTCAAGGCCCAATCATCATCTCTTTCTCCATTCACGACGCTCTTCCGATCTCAAGAAATAGAAACATCTTGGGTGTATGTTTTGCTTGCCTAACTTCAGACAGAGTGGCTCAGAATTTTCCTCAACAATGCAAGTTGCCCTACTCTCCTAGCTGCTCTAACGGCGGCTACTACTGACGATTTCTTTTTCCTTCGATGATTAATCAAATCTTTGGGATGTTAGTTTCGAACTCTTTCTTTGACCTTTCACGCCTTGTTGACATTACTGCCTTGATGACCTTAAGTATGCCCTACCTAGTTTTGATCGATTCAATTCCATCAATCTATTTGTCCTGGCTCAGTGTAAGTTGATTCTGTCCCGTCAATTATCTGCTGTATTTTTGTTATTCTTTCATTCTTCTTTTCTTCTTGGATACGGGAAGTGGAAAGTCTTCTTTTGCTGGATAGCTCTCTTCGATCCACTCTCCATTTTCGCTTCAAGTATCCTAGGTAAAGACAAGATAGACTTAGACCATAAGTGCTCTCCATCTTTTTTTTTTTTAGAACTAATGGAATTCCATCCAAAAAGCACCCATGAAGACCTTTTCCCACCTCGGACAAGCTTTTTTTCAATTCTAAATCGCAAGAAAAGAAGGACTTTAATGTAGATTTATAGCATCATTCAAATAAATACAGATTAAGATCGTAAAAACATAAGCTTGTAATATAGCTACACCTAATTCGAGACCGGTTAATGCAAGAACGATAAATAAAGGACCAAGATGACCTATGAAATAGAAAAGATCATTCATACATAGCATAGTCCAAGCGAAGCCACTTAAAATCTTGACTAAACTATGACCAGCCATCATATTAGCAAATAAGCGTATTCCTAAACTTAGAGCGCGAAAACAATAAGAGATTAGCTCAAGGAGTACTAAAAAGGGTGCTAAGGGCAGTGGGACTCCTGCGGGTAAGAAGAAGCTTAAAAAATGAAGCCCATGTTTTTGAAATCCCACTATAGTAATACCAAGAAAAAGAGAAAATGAGAGACCCAAAGTAATGAGAAAATGACTTGTCACTGTGAAACTATAAGGTATCATACCCTGTAGATTACAAAATAACAAAAAAGTAAAAGTAACCAAGATGCAAGGGAAAAACTTTTGTTTCACATTTCCGGAAAGACCGTCTATTTGTTCGTTTACCAGGTTCAAGACGAAATCATAAATAAGCTCGACCAAGGATTGCCAAGCATTGGGCACTAAGTTTCCTCCTCCCTTTTTCGTCACAAAATGCAGAAAAAGTAGGACCAAACCCAGAGTGAGTAGCATAAATAAAGAAGAATTGGTAAATGAGAAAAACAAATTTCCCATTTTTATAGGAATCAATGGGATTATGGAAAATTGCTGAAGGGGACTGTGCACAGAATTGGAAATCCCTTCAACAATCGAATCAGAATCTAAGGGAAAGCTATCCTCAGCAGACGACTTAAAGATCCGTAAAAACGGATTTTCCATGACCATGACGGTTTTATTGTCTAAGATCGAAATCTGCTTTCTTTAGAACTTGTGTCTCTGGTGATGGGCGCTACTTTTCGAAAGATGCTGTCCAGATCATTATTAAAATGGCTGCTGGTAGAATTAGCTATTGTTTTAAATACATTAAAGATATTCATTCCCATGTAAATAATGAGTTGTTTGTCTTCAGTTTCCAACAATACTATAGGAGTAGTTGAAATGGTGCTGGTTGGTTGTTGACCAAGCTAGGGAAAACGATCTCATAGGCTCGACTTGCATGTGTAAAGCATTCCGCCAGCGTTCAATCTGAGCCAGGATCGTGTCTTTGCAAGTATTAAGCACTACGAATAAAATATGGGTCTGACTTGTCAACAACTAACGTCCTAATTTGTTTTCCGTATTTCGAGTGTTACATTACGATCTTTCTTGTTCGCTTTCATCGGTCATCTTCATATGTCCTCCGAAGAAATCAGCTGGGAAACGGGTCGATTATTCAGGTCGTTCCGTCATTGTTCGTAGGTTTGTTGTTGAAAAAAATTATATTTTTTTAATGCTATAAACACATGTAGTTCTCCAACGCGACAGTGAGGAGTTTTCTTAAGGCTTGATTGATAACATATAGATCCTGCATTGGCGGCAATTTCAAATTGTTCTCTAGCCAACTCAACTGGATCCGACTCATGGCTTCTTGCTTTCTTCCTGAACTTTGGAGATCCAGTCACACTTGATTGAAGCTTATCCAGCAAGTTAGGTATTTCAGTCCTTGTTCACTCTTTCCCTACACGGCGCTGTTCGGCATCCTTGGGGCGGAGGGTGGTGGCGGTGGAAAATAGTCAGGTTGTGTTTCCAAGGAAAGTGTTTGAATGTTCATATGGGGGCTGCGAATTCCCTCGTAAATTCAGTGTCGCCTCGTCCAAGCCTGCATGGAAATTCTCAATCAGAACTTCAACGATCTTATCTATTGCTTCACGGTTGTTTCAGATGTGGGTCAAAGCAAAGATTCTGTCGGTGGGGCACCTGCTGCTGCTGCCCGCCCTTTGATCCAATCCATTGCAGCCTCAGTTATCTCAATGCGCACAGGCTGTTGATTCCCAGAGAGAGTTGCCTTTATCAGATATCTCCAGCACGTGTTGCAAGGCCACCTGTGGAAGGAAGGATCAAGAATCAGCTACTTCCTCGTTATTGGCCTCGAATAACTGACCAGTCATCTGTTTAGTTCCAGGCAAGATCCTACCGTCGTAGGCCTTTTCGTTGGATACTCTCGTACATGGATTAATCTACTGTTTGATGGGGTGGATTTTGAAGGGGACAACCTGAAACTAGATGATTCGATTTGTCTCTTCGATTCGATTTTCAGTTTCATTTTCTTGTTTCACTAATAATGGCTGGAGATAAGCACGCTTCCACCGCTCAAAATCAGCTTATTGAAGGCAATAGGCATCCTAACGGAACTAGTGAGATGCGCAACACGTCTGATTATTGAACGGAGGAGCTATGTGATTTGTTGCCATCGTTCTAAGAAAGCCACCATTTGATCCATGCATGATCTTCTTTCTAGTCTAGTTCTCAAAGGAAGAAGAATAAAAAAAAAAGATCTGGCTTTTTTGGAAACCCAAATAGCTTCATGCATTTGTATTTAATACCGATGGGCTTCGATCGTTACGCACATTTGAGAATCTTTCTTTCGATGCTTCAAGAGCCTCCGAGGCACCAAAGCCTACTGTAAACCCGGTTGAACTAGAGGCCGGCGCGGACGGTTTCGGAGACGCCGGTGATGAATACGCGGAAGGTGGAGGGGTTGTGGGATTGGTAGATTCAAGATCAGATTTTTGGGGTGGTACCATCGGCAATGCCGAGGGAGAAAAATGAAGTGAGGAGGGGACCTCTAAGTTAGTCAAGCAAGAACTTAACCAACTAGGTGGGTACAGAGATTTTTTATTTTTCATTTTAATAGATGAGGGGTTCTGCCTTTTGTCCCTTTATCCAGTCGAATACGAGACTCTTCATGCTTGCTCTTCGGAATCGAATAGTTTCCTATGTTTTCCTTTAGTCTTTCTTTGTTACAGGTTAGAGTTCTAGAATGAGTTTTTTATTCATATTTTTTTGGTTTGATACAGTAGGTGCCTAATCCTAAAGCCTCTGGATATTGCAGTCGCTTCGGGCACGGAGAGTGTTATCTAGGCGGTTGATTTACCAAATTGATTGGCCTCCTTAGGATCAAAGGCTTTGATATCCTCCACATGAAAAAAAATTCAGCGGATATTAGATTTTATAGTTAAAAGATTACAAATAAATTACATGTCGGTTTGCGTGCATGAACTTTTGAGCTATCTCCCAAACATTGCCTGGAAGCCTGTTTAAGTCCATAAATGGATTTTTTTTTTAATTTGCAAATTTTGTTCTCTAGTGATCCCCGCCGAGTGGCTGTTGGGACGAGTAGGATTCCTTTGGGGATCCACTTTCCCTTCTTTCTTCTTCTTACCGCTGAATTGGCTTATCTCCGAAGATTGATTTAGCTGGATTTTACTCACCTTTATTTTGCTGATGATCTCCTGTTATTCTGCCGAGGAGATCTACATTCAACTTCTGTTCATTAAAGACACTTTGCTGTTCCTTTTCTTCTCTCCACCTCGATGGACAAATAGTGAAAAGATGAAGCAGAGGAGCTGTTGAGATGAATGAATGAATCTGAGAACTGACCGTGATCTCACCAGAGGGGGTCCGGGCAGCACTAATGCTAAAAAGACTGATATAAAATGTTGACCTTCCATTCTGTTCGCTTTTACAGAACTTCCTTCTTGTATCATCAAATGCTTGCTCAACACCATGAGCTTAACAATGGCTGCTGCAACAATGAGAATAGCAGTGAAGGAAATCTTTAGTGACTCCATGGTTTATTGTTGTCTGCAGCCTTCAATCCCTTCTTATACTGTTTTGTTTCCCGACGCTCTTCCAACATGACTTAGATTCTTTTCCAAACAGCACGTTTGGAGTTTGATCAAATTATTCTTGCTTTGCTGCTGCTTCGGAAATGTTGTTGGGTTCGGATGACTGAGACTTACAGGAGGAGGATATTCAATGAATGTATTGGAGAATTGTGTTTCAAGTGAAGAAATTGCAGTGGAATTTTAGGGGGAATCATATAGTTTTCTTGGATGGTTTGTTGGTGGATATGTTGTGGGATGCCGACATTGCCAAGGCATCAACAGCTCAAGGAACCCGAGGTTTGCTGTCCCAGGTATCTCTTGCTTTAGGTTGGGCCAACCGTACAACCTTCATTGGATCTGGCCAGATCGGAAGGAGCACCCTTGACTGTCTAAATGGAGGGAAATAGTGTGTCCTCTGTTGTCGCCGTATCATCCCAGATGTTTCTTTAGTAAGACCTTATTTTCAGAGTCTTCCCCTACTTCTTTTTGCTATTCTGCTTCCCTCCTTTTTGAATTAGATTCTTCTCTTGGAGAAAGTCACCTGTCTTGATCTTATTCTCAATCCTTTTCAGCTCAACTCTGCCTCTTCCCATACACTGTTCCTTCGCCAGAAGTAACGCCTAAATCAAGCTGGAAGAGAAGAAGCAAATCACAGATCTCATTGAGGAAATTGTTGGATAGATGCAAGAGTCTTCATGAGGAGCTTCAGGTGCTGCTGCTGCACTTGTCAGGACTGAAGCTCAGACACTACGTGCTAGTGCTTCACGAAACTTCTAGTCATTTCAGAGACAAGGGAGATTGTCTTGAGCCCGCGCAGCTTTGTCGAACAGGCACTGAAGTTGAAGCTGATGATGCTGTCAATGCTGAGATTGACAAGGACGTAGCACCTGAAGAGATGGATTTTTTAATCTATAGCTGATTATTTATCAGAACACTTTATACTGCATGTAAGGGAACCGATATTCGCAACACCTTAAACCGTATCATAAGCTTTATGGATTGCTTGGTCATCAGTTGAAGATGTTGAGTTCAATGGTGGATTCTTTCAGTATTATGACGTCATGGTCTCTGGCACGATTGCAAGACTGACATAAAGAAGTGTTCGGCCAGTCAACTCGAAACGAAATTCCCTTAGTTTGGATAAGCAGCTAGACATCTATCAGTCGATCTAGTAGTTGTTCTCTACATACAACTCATTCTATTCACCCCCTCCCTCTAGTCTTTACTTGTTGTCTAAAGGGACCAACAGGCATGTATGTGACCGTGTGCTCTAATCCGATCTGCTGACAACTTCCTTTCATCGGTTGGCAAGTAGTGGTGAGTGGTGAAATTAATTCGGTGAACCCAGGAATCTTCAGAATTGACTGTTTCACTTGATCATCAATTGATGTCTTAAACTCCTTTCATTCAAACCACTCTTCCTTTCATGCTCTCCTTTGAGCATTCATTCTCTTATTAGGACTTACGCCATAAACTTCTTTCTTGTTTGTAGCAGATTAGAAGAGCCCGTCTTCTTGCTTCCTAGTCTAGCTACTTCTTCTTTCCTTGAAGTCTATTTTCGTTCTAACTTGACTAACGTTAGACCTACTCCATCATTATAAAAAAAAGCTTTAAACATTTGCCTTCTCAACCTCTTCCATGTCATTCTTAAACTGGGGGTGACCTTGGTAGTCTCTTCTGTTCTCGTATCTACTCCTCTTTTTCTTGTGAGTATTCTATGTGAAAAAAAAGAAAAGTTCATCATAAGAGGTACACAATTCAGACTATAGTTTACAAAATAGGCTGCTGTTTACTAATAAAATTATATCTGTTTCTTGAGTTTCTGTAATAGAGCTTCAAAGCGAAGGTGAAAATGAGTAACCTAATGAGAGTCCTTGGTTCAGAAGCACTCAAGATCCCGATCCCACCAGGCTTGAAATGGAAATCACTCAAAGCATTCCTCGTCTTACTCTTCAGCTCTTCCCACTTGTCTCCAATGTTCCAAGTTCAGTTTCAGCCCATTTATCAGTCCATTTTAGGACTGAGCCTCTTCCGTCATAATGCTCATAGTGAGGCGTGCAAAAGGAGCCAGAGCGGAGAGAAAGGATCATATTGGGCACTATAGAATAGAAGGCGATTAAGAAAGGAAAGATCGGAAGAGCGTCTGGGATGACTCCCCCTTGGATTTGAGTTCAGCGAGAGTTTCTCTAAGAAAAAAAAAGAGAACAAAGATATTCCGTTCAAGTGCGTAATTTCTTTTCCATATCTTAAGCTCTCTCCCACCAGCTCGTTCTTTACTAGGGATCGTAGGCGCATCTGCCGGGTTTTTTGGCCACATAAAGAAAGCTCATTAGGCTCCACAAAGTCAGTTGTCAGTTAATGTTTTTGTGGTTAATCAGAAAGGTTAACATCTCTGTTGTAGGCCTGATGCCTACCTGATGGACTCATCAATTGTTCTCCTGTTCATCCCGCCTCCTATTCCCTCTTTATTCTCTTCAAATTCATTGTCCCTAATGCCTGCTAGTGATCCGAGCATGCTTCTGAATGAACAAGGAGGAAGAAGAGGAGAAGAGTAGGAGATAAAGGAGGCAATACTTGCCATCTTCCATGCATACATCCCAATGAAAGCTACGGTATCTGCAGACCTAACAACTGCAGCGATAAATGTTTTCATTGATGTTTTTTGTAGTGAGGCTTCAAAAGTTGTGCAGGTTCGCAGATCGGTGGAGCTGTCTTGTTTACAGGCACATGGTGATGACAAGGGATTGCGTGAAGGTTTCATGTCTAAAGACAACGTGGGAAGAGGGTTTGAAGAAGACCATGGAGTGGTACATAAGCAACCCAGACTGGGCAATCTCCTTGACAACACCAACTTCCGGCAACAAAAGACCAACCGGAAATTACTCAACCCAACATTGCTGAAATCCAAGAAATGACGAAGATGAAATTCCATTCTTACGATTATCCAAGGTTGAATTATTCATTCCTCCCTTTCTGAGTCTAATCTTGATCGATCCGAGATTCAAGTTGAGAGAGAGAGGCAAGAAGAGATATGTAACGAGAATCAGAACGAGCAGAAGACTTTGGAAGAGGCTCTCAAGAATGCTCGGGAGAGGGAGAAGCAATTCTCGCTTTTGCCGCTCTTTCCGCACATCTTGGTCTTACTCTTGCCGCCGTCCAATCTAAGAGCATATAGATTCAGAAGCAATTAGCGGAAGGGAGAAAGAAAGAAAGAAGGATTCAGAGACGGATGCTGAAGTTACGGTTACAAATCTGCCGTATTTCCGTATAGATGGGTTCTTGTGCAGTTTGGAGCATGTCAAATCTAAATCTCTCTGGTAGAAATATGTTCCAATCTAGTTGATAGAGGTTGCATTGCCTCTACCAAGTGAAAACAATCAAACACAATAGGAATTGCTTCTATTCAGTAGAACTCGTGACCATGGTCTATTGGTCTCATTCTCAGGCTAGGCTGAAAGTGAGCAAAGTAATTTTATGGGAGCACTATGAATGGGGAGTAGTGTGCAATTTCGAAAAACAGTCACGGTGAGAACCAATCCTTCCTAGGAAAAAGAGAAGGAGACCATTGCCATGAGCTTAATTGTGGAGGACACTATAGTGGGTCCTGTGAAATAGTTCTCTTCAAGGAGATCGGAAGCTCGTTTGGGAAAGAGTGTAGATCTCGGTTGAATTCGAGTCGCATGGGCATTCAATGGTTTTGCATTGATCGTAGATGCTCTATCAGCTCCAGAGCACTGTTATATGTTGCAGTATGAATAACATGTTTAGACTAGAAATTCTAAAGAAATTTACACCACAGGCAGACAGTAAAAGTAAAGGTGTGACGTTGTATAGAGTCCATTGAATGAATGGGGAATATGTTTCCTCGATTGCGAAAGAAAGAGTAGTAGCGATAAATACCAACTTACCAGGACGTCATGCAAATGTTGAATCTTTCATATTTTGCATGGAGATTGTGCTGGTGTTGAGTCTGCTTTAAGATGCTGATTGTCGACCTCTACCACTTTTTTTACATTTTTTAGAATAAGATACTCTTCTCCACTTTTTCGATTGGGCACGGGGAATGAGGTTCTGGATCGAAGAATAGAAAACTAGTCCACGGATCAATCAGCATTGCTTTTATTTCTCTTACTACTGATTCCATTATTTATTCAATTATCGATTGATTGGTTTTCAATCTGGTAGTTGCCAGATACAAAGGTACAGACCTAAATTTGGATTGTTTTCTTTTTTCTTTTTTTGGATTAAGGAATAATACAACAGATTTTTTTTTGCCTTGAACCAATATCACTTTTTTCCTGAATAGTGCTTTCTTTCCTTCCAGCTCGGGGTGCAAGTTATCCATACATGGCTTTTGGATCTTGGAGCTGGTACGTTCTGCTTCCTGGTGCCCTTCTAGGCTTTTGTCGAGTGACTTCCTTCCTCTCCTTTCAGTCGAGATCTTCAAACCTGGGATAGAGAGCGTAACGCTTAAGTTCTAAAGTCTGAGGGTAGTCGTCTTTTCAGGCACCCTTTCCACAACCAGCCTAGTTCGGATCCGCTGAAGCTTGTCGTCATCTCTCACCATTTCTATCGTCTTCATCGTTCAGCGGGATTGTAGGAAAATGCTAAGATTTTTGAGTAGAAGAGTTCTGCTGCTCGTAAAGTTATTGCTCTTTTATTCCTAAAGATCAGTTCAGCATACATGGAAGCCAAATGTTGTTGGAGTCCGTGAGTTCAACTTCGAAGCGAGCAGAGGAACTCTTGATAGTTTAGGTATTAATAACCATCTATATAGCAATCTAATTAATCTAGTTATGGCTTCTTGTTCAGTCTTTCACTATGCCTGAAACCATTGACATAGGTTCTAATGATGCAAGCCATACTTCAGATCCACAAGAAACACAGACCGACAGGCTAAGTCAAAGGACTTCGCGTGAAAAGAGATGATGGTGTTGCATTTAGGCAGAGACAAGAGGCTGAGTAAGCTATCAGGTGTGGTGCTGCAGGTTGTAGGAAAGAAGAATTCTCAAATGGCATTAGAATTGGAAGAATATCAGTCCTCCATTCGACGCTCTTCCGATCTGACTTAGATAAGGATCGAGAGAGGCGTGTCAGTAAGAAAAAAACGTGGAGATGAGTTTGACTTTTCCTTTAAACCTTTTATTTTGACTTTCGAATTGGACAGAGACCACAACATCTCAAGTAATACAACGGATGCAAAAGACCTCCTTTCGAGTCACATTGTGATAAACTGGAATGAGCTAAGGCATCGTATGACTGGTCAATGTGGTTCTGAACAAGGTCTGATTGAAAGCAGACGTATAAAGCTCTCTCAGCAAATGAGGATTGTCATCGCAAACAAACAGTTGTTTTGTTACCCAGGTGATTCGATAGACAGAGATGGCTTCGTCTCTTTTCTCTGTCGCTTCTTGTTCAATTGCCCCATTACAAGATGGTCTCAAACAGACTTCTCAACATAAGAGTAACAATATGCTTGTTCCTGATCCTATTCATAACTTCCAGAATCATCAATCAGACAACGCAGCATCGGTGCAGTGCATCGCGGTAGGATATGTCTAAGGTGCGTTGGCCATTATTTACAACAATGAACTAGTAGTTTTTACGTTTTACATAAAAGTTAACTGGTGAAACAGTAGGAGAAGTGACAGTGGCAGATAAACTCTAGCTGAACTAGGCAATCTTCCTGCAAGAGCTCTTAAGTCCTCGATGAGCGCCAATAGCGACTCTAAGTCACATGCCACCCTCTATTGACCTTGTTTGGCCCAGCTTGACTATGTCAGCTCATTGAGCTGAGCTGATAGGTTAGTGCCATCGAAAAAGAGAAAGTCTTTGTTATAGTTCGGTTCTGGTTTCGGTAAGCCATAGATCGACCACTGAGAGGCTTCTGTTGCATGAAGCTCAAAGCCTGTTCTCAATCGAAGGAGAGATATCAGAAGAGAAGAGAGAAGAAGAAAAAGCTTCTTCATTCAAGTCAGATAGTTGACACAGATAGCGCCTTTGATCTTATCTTTCTCAATCCCAGCTAACTCAGCAGCTTGAAATGTTACATAGAGTTTTGGAATGAGTATTGAGGAAGTAATAGAAGAATGCAAGCTGTTCTTGGGGCCTTGTTTTGTGTACTTTCACTTTAATTTCGCTTACTTTCCGTTTTCTTTTGTTATTCCATTTTCGTTCAAGGTTTTCCAATAAACACTAAGAGACACTAACCCCCCCCCCTTAGGCTATTTCAGTTCCGCAACTTTTGTTTTCTGTCTTTTCTTTTTTTCCCCTCTCAGTAAGTAGAAGTGAGATAGAGGAGGTACTGGTAATGTGATGTTGAACCAAGGAGCATTGACTGAAGTGCAAGAGAAGCTAACTGGTCACTGAACATTGCCAGTACGTTTTCTAGTTCTATTGAATCAATCAAGCTTGGTATATGGTGATTTCGATTTCTTATTGAGGTTTTTTCCAAGGCCGAGTTTTTTTTCGATGCCTTTCTGGCGTATAGCAGCTTCAATCTTCTTTTGTGCCTCCACATCGATCTGCGTAAAGTACTGTAATGCCTTGGTGTTGCAGACGCTTGTGCTCTTTCAACGTGCCACCCCGCTCTCACATCCTTCCCCCACGTGTCCCTTCTCCCTCCGCCACCTTTCCTTCTTATAGCAGCTCATCTCAACCTTGCATGATTAGCTATATCGAACGTAAAAGTTCTGACCATTGAAACTAACCTCTCTATTCTCCTTACTAACGAGATGATTCATCCATCAAATTTCTATTGCTTTAAGTTTTTTTGTAGTATCATTGCTTGAGAGCCCGGATTTGATGCCAATTAGTCGGCTATCTTTTCTTTGTTTCTTATTACTAGTTTTTGAATGTACAAAATTGTAGTTATGAGAGAAAGAAGAGAACTATAAGGGATTTGTGTTGGCAGTTTTGTACTTTTCTCACTATAGTATTGAACTCAAGTATAGTTTTAGTTGTGAGTTTCAATCTAGCTGGAGCTTTCAAACTTATCCATCGGCTCATCCTACCTACCTTTGGCTGAATAGTTTCTACTGGCTGGATGTTCTTATTGCTTGGTTTGGGCTACTGATGGATTGATCTTACTTAATCTCTCTGGATATTGGCAGGAATTAATTGAAACTTTAGCATGGGCTCATGAACGCACACCTTTGGCCAATTTGATTCGGTGGAGAGATAAACCCGTGGCCCTTTCCATTGTGCAAGCAAGATTGGTTGGATTAGCCCACTTTTCTGTAGGTTATATATTCACTTACGCAGCTTTCTTGATTGCCTCTACGTCGGGGAAATTTGGCTAATGGACCCACAAGAATCTCATTCTTTCGATGGAGAGAAGGCCCGTCTTCTTATATTTCTACATCTAGGATTCGACTTGTAGCATGAATAAGTCAAGTAATGACCAATAGAGACGCTGAGACTCATTATGGCAAAGAAGAGTTTAGCAGAGGGAGAAGAAGAAGGCAAAAGATATGGAACAGAAATATCATTTGATTCGCCGATCCTCAAAAAAAGAAATAAGCAAAGTTCCGTCCTTGATGTGACAAATGGAAAATTTATGGAAAGTTACAATCCCTACCACGGAATAGTGCACCTACACGCCTTCATCGCCGTTTTTTTCGACCGGAAAGACGAGTTCGTTGGAGTTTCATCAACTTTTCAGTTCACAAGGCCTTATGACTAGGATGAAGTGAGAAAATTTTATTTTCTCACAAAAAAAAACCCGGGAAAATCATCTTATCCATTCCCATCAATTCAAAACATCAATCAACTTTGTCTGAAGCAAATACTGATGAAGATCTTAAGAAAGCATTTGGTGAATATGGGTCAATAACTACAGTAGCATAACAAAAAGAGAACCCAACTGACTCACATGTAATCGTAAGGTTAGGGGTTTTGTTCGACAAATCCGAGAATCCATGTTTTAGTCTCTGGTCGTCTTGAAAACAGAATGAGGTTCTTGCACGATCAGCGGATGCGGTTTCAGCCTGCCGAGCGTTGGGAGCAAGAGCTGGGTTCGCATGGCTGCGTTTGTGTGTGTGATGACTGGTTTTCGAATTCAGAATCGACCTTTCGGAAGGGGAGAAAGAACGAAACTCTGCCTTATGTCTCCGCCGATGATCGAACCCTGCACCTTTCCTTTCCACATTTCTGATCTATCTGAAGAAATCTGACTGAACTTGAGCACTTTTCCAAGCTGCCTACGTACCCTCAGGATCAAGTCAAGCGTATCAAGTCAATCGTAGTTCTCTTCTGTAATTTGCTTGCCTAATGAAAGGCGGAGAGGAGAGGAATTTTTAGACTTGGTTGTCTTTGTTTAGTTTCATTTTTGCCTCTTTATCTTTTTCGTTACACTTCGTGTAAGGCAATTAGAGGTCCATTCAATGGGATGGACGGAATTTTCTTTGGTTGTTGAACTTCAGGGACTCTTAATGTAGCTATCTCAATTTGAGAAAAGTCCATGTTATTGATATCTCTGCCTCCTTGTAAAAGGCTCGATATCTCTACAAGTTCTATCTTCCAATTCCTCTTCCACCGATCTATCTATCACCTCTCTCATTGGTGCGGGCACTAAAACCTTATATGTTGTTTGTAACGAGTAGCCTTTGGGAGATTCTCAGTGTTTTGTTTGAGTAATACCTACACCAAAAAAGTGCTTCCCTCTGTGTAGATGGATCAGAGCTATGGTTTACCGGCAGAAATTCTAATTACTATTTTGGGACTTATTTTCTTTAATAGGGTTCTTTTCTTTCTTTTCCTTTGCCTAGTAAAGTCTATTTCTTGCAACAATCTCACTTCCTTTTCTCTCTCACTGGATGTACTCTACAACCACTATATTACAGAGAAGATTTGATCCTCACAGATCCAACCAAAGGAATGGGAGGCACGGTTAAGAAAGCTTACGATCTTTTGTGTGGTTACAAGGGCAACTTGTTTCTTCGATTGGTCTTCGTAAATGCAAATTGAATAGGAAGGTGTTGAATTAGCAATGGATGGATACGAAGGTAAGAGAAGGTTATTCATGATCAAGTTTTTTTTTCTGTTATGGTCATTGTTTTTCTTCTGATTGCTTGTAAATCCTTTCATTTTCCTTGCTTGTGGTGCTTGTCAATTTCCGTTCAAAAAAAAAAAAAATGCTTTCGACAGAATATGCAGACCTTCTATCCATCACCACCTGCTACTCGTCCTCCACCACCGGTCGCCTAGCTTCTCTGGTCCCTTCTGCGGCATTTTGTCCTGTTCCCCAATTTTTGCAGCCATTAGCACTGCTTTTTAGTAACACTCTTGATGGCTTGGACAAGCACATAAGTTTGGCTGGCTTGGATTTTCTCTTCTTTCAAGAATGAGAGAATTTTTTGTTAGTTAGTTCAAGATGGAGCTGACTAAGTTCAAGCAGCGGATTCAGTGGCAAGGTATCTAGGCGCAGATCGATATTTAGTCCATGTTCGAGAGCATGTCAGAGCCAAGTTAGAGGTCATCTGTTTCACCCATGTGTGGAATGAATATCATCAACCAGAACGTACTAGTTGGTTGGTTATGGAGTTGTCCTCGTTATACTCAGATTCATTTGAAGCTCAAAAGCTTGAATCAACTTTGATACTCCAGGTGCAACAGTTTTGCCAATTGACCTGGTGTGCCCCACTCACTTGACACCGTCAGTTTATTGCTTTCTCTATTTTTCTTTTTTTCGGTCTTTTTCTTTCTCTATTTTGTCTTTTGCTTTCTCTACTATTTCTCTTTCTCGGTTTTTTTCTTGGGTGATGTATCCGGTCGGTTCAGATAAAACCTACCTCTGACTCTGACTCAGAAAGTGAAGATGATATTGTCCTTGATAGAATTTTGCGAGGAGCTTCTCTGAAAGCCCCAAACCCTATGATGACACCTCATGTGAGTCGTGAATCGTTTGAAAATGTTAGACTCAAGTACTCAAGAGCGCCACCGTTACAACACTAAGCATAAGCAAAGATATTCATAATCCGACAGGCGAAGGGAAGATGCATCACTGCTTAGGATATGGAAGTGGGAATTTCAGCGCTAGGCACGACCATTAGTGTGAAATGAAGAAACCGAAACCCTATTTTTTTTTCTTTGCTCTTCTTTGGAGAACAATCTTCCAAACACTGGAATCATCGGCCAGCCCTCATTGGGGTTATTTGGATTCATTATTTATGGAGAGGATTTTGTCTACTCCTTTAAATTAGATCTGTAGCTCCGAGATAGAGCCGCACAATACAGGTTTCCTAAAGGTCTCGGATATTCACTCCCTAGTTCTATTGAAATGTGATAAAATAAGATTAACGCGCTGCTGAAGTCATACATGAAGACTATGTTCTCGAAGATCGGAAGATGCTCGACGACTGACATATGTACAGCTGATTGGAGTAGCAATTGGCTGATTTGTCTTTATTCAAGCTTTTTCTTTTTCATTAGCTGTCCCGTCATATTGCAGATATTCCGGACCTAATCCTTCACTTTTCTACCAGCTATCAGTTCTTCTTCTGCTTCCGTATCAGCCGCTACTCACCTTTACGCTTCTTCCTCCTCTTCTCCATTTGAATTCTTCAAACTGAAACCTTCTTGTCATCCTTCTCCCTTTCAAAGGCGAGTCTGCTGTTATGAGCTTCCTTGGCTACATCTGTTCACTGATTCTCAATCGGCCGAGAAGCAAAGCTCGGGCCCATGGGATGATTTTTCCCTAGACGACGCTCTTCCAAGATCTTTTCATCGGTGCTCCGTGGGCACTCTCTAGGCGAGCAATCTCCGCGCCTTACACAGGCCATACCTCCCATGTCATGTCCCTTGATTTCCATCCTAGGAAGACTGATCTTTTTTGCTTTTGTGATAGTAACAATGAAATACGTTATTGGTTGTTTGGGTTTCTCTCATAAAATTACTTCTACGACCGTTGCTTTTTCATCAATTCCATTTGTAGTCGATGCTTTGGAACTACCGGAACTTAGTGAGCAAGATCAGTGATGTTGGTTTGGCTAGGCTTGTCCCTCCTTCAGTAGCTGTGCAAACTAGATTAGTGGTCTATTGATTCATTCATTTCCTGTCTACCAACATTGGATATTAGCAAGCAAATCAATAATGTTCATTTGTCTTTTCAGAAAATAAAATAAATCATACGCTAAAATTCAGTCTTCTTCAAATACACGTCTCCAATTGATCTTGGGATCTGCACTCGGGAGAATTGGTCTTTTCCGCCCAAGAAAAACGCTACTGATCCCCAGCATCCTCAACACCTCCTTAAATCCATAGCAACCCTCGTTAAAATCACAACAAAGATAATGTGGTATGTTCTTTCAGAATTTATGCTGCGGCAGATCACGGGAAATTAGCGAGGATATAAGTATCTTAGAGCTCTGGTGTAGGTTGATAATCGCTGAAGTGCGTAGAAGAGGCGAAGAAGAAGACTAAGAAGGAGGAAGAGGAAGCAGATGCCGAGGAAGAGGCTATTCTCTGATCCTGTGGGTTGAAGCCTTTTCTACTAGATGCCATTGGAAAGCAATTGAGAAGTTCTTCTAAAGCTGAAGTTCTGATTCAAGGTATGTACTCACTCTTCACTCTGCTACAGTAGCGATATATATCATGGGGATGCCCGATTTACGATTGAGCTAGCCGATCAGTTTGATCAGACAGGATCTGACGTCACCATTCCATTCCTACTTCCCCCAACAGTTCCAACTTCGCTTATCTGCGCTCTATCATCCAGACTGGGATATGGAGGCGGGCGTACATCAGTGTTTTCGGTCAGAGAAGTCACCGGAGCAATGCCTGTTTCAGCACTGTCAACCTTTGAAGATCTATATTTTATCTTTCAATTCAAAATGAAAGGCATATAAAGAATGTCTGGTTAATGAAATAACAGAATAGTGATCCTCTTCTTTGGCCTATAACACTTGGACGTTAAAACTGGTCCATTTCCTTCCTTATTCCCAAGTCACTTATAGAACTAGTTAGTCTACTGAGAGTCTACTGAGGGCGAGTAAATGCCTCCATTATAAATACACACTGCTCTCTCTGAAGGGCTGTGTTGCCACGCTGCACATGGTCTACAGCGTTTGAAACCTGTGACTCTATGTTATCAAGCAAGTCACCTTGGTGATCCACCAATTACCGCTTCTAAATAGATTAGTTATTTATCAATTCATTCATCCACTTTTCTATTGCGATCTCCGAAAGTCTGGGCTCAGATATGTATTCAGAGAATGGTTGATCTGGCTAGGGAGAGTACGACTATGCGTCGAGTTTGGATCGCGTAGTGCACACGCTGAGCAAGCGCCACATAGAGTGGCTTTTTGACTACCATTTTTCAGATTGTAGTACATACGTGATGTAAATGATTCAAATCCATATATATCTAGAATGCTTATGGATCTCCCAGTTTGTTGTTTGCCCAAAAAACTTAGCTAATCCACCATTTATTTATTGCCTTTTCCCCTGCAATCACTCTTCAACTTATTTGCCCAAACATGTTTGCCCGACGAGATGTAAACTTTGGATTCTTTTGGATCTCGATCAGATACTATGCTTTGGTACACGATGCAACCTGTCAACCTCTTAAGAAGAGTGGTATGCAATGTGATGCTGTTCTCTTCGAAGATCCTTCTTTCAAGGAATATGCTGAGAAATCCGCCGTGGACCAAGAGGCTTTTTTCAATGATAAATAGAATCAGAATCTCGTTGGGTACAAGGCAAACAAGGACACGATCTGGAAAGCGCTGGTTCTCTAGCTATCAAGGCTTTTTGATCGTTGAACACTAGAAACTCTGCTAGCTGAGACAAGTCACATGATGATGATGATGATGATGATCACGAGGCAGTTTCAGTATTCTGTGTCCTTTGCAAAGAATCTGAGAGAAAACAAAATCTCATCTCCCGTTCACCGATATCTAATTCCAACCGGTCTCCGGCAACCTATTCCTTATTCGTCTCTTCTGAAACCTGTTTTCCTTTTAAAGTCTTGTTACTTTGAGTAGCAACAGCGGGCTTAGGTCAAGAAACCTTTTTTTATTAAAAAAAATATGGGTATAATGGTTGCAAGTTTGTTAATGAGGATTAGTAGCCGTCATGTATTACCCCATTCACCCCTAGCCCCTAGAAAAGGTTCATTGAAATTGCCGGTAGAGGATAATTGCTTCATTGACACCATGAATAATTGGAAAATGGAGCTTTTTGAAGCTCCGACTGGAGCTGTAAAGGCTCCGAACACTGAGGATGGAGATGGTCTTACTGATCAAGCCGAGGCCTCTTGTGTGACAAGCTGGCTGTTCAGCGTTGATTGGACTAGGTTACCTGATGACACTGTTATTCAGCTCTTCTCATGTTTGAACTATCGGGACGACTCGTTTCATCTTTTCGAGCTTCATCACTGCCTACTGAAACTTGTTTTATATACCTTTTGTTCGGCTCTGGATATTTATAACGATCTTCCTTTTTGAATGGATGTTCATTTGTTGCTGGGTGGGGCTTCTTATGGTTTAAGAAGAGAACCCTAGGTAGCTTTATCTGCGTTCACTTAACTCTTTTCGAATTGTAAATCTCTCATCTCTGATAAAGGATGTGCAGAGTTTGCTGGCCTTGTGAAAGGTTAATGTTGAATTTTTAGAAAATTTATTATAAAGAGTAAGCAAGCTAATAAGTTAACGCTAAACAGTACTGCCACCGAAATTTAATGGAAGTAACAAAAAATCCACTTTATGCTTTCTAGAACTGAATCCACTAAGACATCTCTATTTAAGACTGAGAAATTGAGTTGGATGAGTGTATTAGTACAAATTAAGGACTAGTGGCTTTTGTAGATTAATACCGCTTGTAGAATTTTTCTTCTTCCAAGGGTTACTGATGGTCTGTCTTTTAATTGATAAAATTTGTTTTTCCGTTTAAAAAAATTTCGCTCCCTTTGCCTTCCTTTCCAACGGTTGCCCATACGGTTTTGTTCCTACTTATTTTATTGACTTTTCATAACTATTGTGAAACATATCAAACAACAATTATTTATCGGAACAGAGAAAGGAAGCTGAAAACAAGTTTACTTGTTGCCTTCATTTCCATTTCTTGGCCTCCACAGCTTGTTGCTTTGGCATTGTTTCATTTTTAAGGCATAGCCTGGTCAAAGAATTTATCTTCATATAGTCTAAAAAAAAAATATTCTTGAGTATGCTTCCTTGCTGCTTCTCGATCAAGCTCTATCTTCTTTTTGGCTTCCTCTTGCCTCTGCTTCAGCCCGTGTCTACACTGATGAAGATAAGCAGTCCAGCTCCCAACAATTCCATAGAAAACCTGGAAAACAATTCCAGACAAGAACCCCAGTTGGGAGTTTCGGTTGGAGTTGCTGCCCTGATATTTGAGGTGCAAAGAAGTGCTCGATAGTACTGCTTTGTTTGATTCTTTTATTCTTTTGGGGTTTTGATTAGTCTATCATAGATATTGTAGCGGTTTTAGTGCAGTAGAAGGCATAGAAATGAGCATAAAGGAAGGGAATGAGATGAAAGTGCTGACTTACGTACATGAGTACACAAAAAAACTCTCATTCAGAAAGAATTGGAAATAGGTTTGTGGTGTCCAGTAACACAAGTATATCATACAAAAGAAAGAGTCAAGTCAACAACTCCAGACCCACTTCTCGAGATCGGAAGAGCCTTGTGTAGGGAAACCCCTCTGTGTGCTCTTCTGATACTCTAACTCCAAGCTCTTCTCTCTTCTTCCAAAGAATCGATATGGAGACCATCCTATTTACCTCAGAGTCTGTTAATGAAGGCCACCCCGACAAGCTCTGTGACGTGATCAGGAGTTATTTTTTTTTCATAAGTTCCAATTTTTTTTTAATCTGATGCTGGTTCGGTTGTTGAAAATTTGCTCCTTCCTTGTGCTATTAATTCTTATTGCCTCTCCATAGCCCGTCAATAGTCTGTAGGCTATTAGTATCAATTGTCTTATCTTATAATCTTACTTTTAATTTCATAAAGAAAGAGTGTTTATGAATATCATCATCAACTTTTGTTGTTTGCTTCTTCACGGATCTAGAGTACTTTTCGATTTTCCATCCTTCAATATCATGATTGGTTCAAGCAGATCATGAGTGAATAGAAAATCGAAAATGTACATAGCTATTGATATTATATCTATATATATGATACAATATATACTATATATAATATAAATATATATATATTATTATTTTATTTATTTTTATTTTAATATGAATATTAATTTCGTAAATTTAATATATCAAAGTGCATAGATTTCTTCAGGTGCCCCAGAATGCATAGTTTCGTCCTCGTCTTCTTCGAGAAGCTTGCTTCATGTTGTTATGCATGGCTGGCAATCGATTTGAAGTAGGACTGGTTGAGGTTGAATAGTATGTGAAAAAAATGGTCATAGTTGTAGATTCTTGCTGGTTCATCAACCAGCTTCCTGGTTTTTTTTGCATTAGTTCCAAGATAGAAAGTACACTTAAAGAACCTGGAGGAAATCATTCTAGCTTCAGATGGAGCTATGGTGGCAAGAGGAGATCTCGGTTGCAGAGAGCCAGAGACCAAGAAAAGAATCATAGATTCATAGTCAAAAGAAGAGGTTGATCCTGGCTCAGATGTTGTCAAAACCTGCGCCAGCGCCGCTGGATGATGCAGTACGCTTTTTTTTTTATAGAGAGAGAGAGTCATGGGCATTTTTGCGTCGATATCGATGTAACGCAGGCAGCCCAGCAGGGCGTCGTTCGATTGTTGCCATGTTGTTTGCAATTCTAAGAGCTAGTTCTCAATGGCGGAAAACTTCCATTTTGATATTGCTACCTATAGTGGAAAATTTTTTTTCTCATTTACCAATTCTTCTTTATTTATGCTACTCACTCTGGGTTTGGTCCTTCTTTTTTTGTTCATTATTGTGACGAAAAAAGGAGCGACAGGTTAGAGCGTTCTCAGATGTTCTATCTAGAGATTAGATCACCGTGAGAGTATAAGAAGACGCGGCGCTTAGATTCAGCTTCGAAGACTATTGTATTGAAGAATCCATCATGTTCTATATTTCAGGAGCTAGATTAGTGGACGAAAAACAAGTCAGAATAGCCTTAACAAATATCTATGGTATTGGACCTAAAAAAGCCATCCAGATTTGTAATCAATTAGGTATTAGTGGGAAGATCAAGATTAAAGAATGTTCCAAGTATCAGATCGACCAAATAGAAGAAAGAATAGGTCAAGATCATGTTGTTCACTGGGAATTGAGGAGGGGAGAACGAGCAGACATCGAACGACTCACTTCGATTTCTTGTTATCGTGGAATTCGTCATCAAGAAGGATTGCCCTTACGCGGTCAACGAACTCATACTAATGCTAGAACTTGTCGCAAGCGAATTCGGAAATGAAAGAGAAAGAACCGAAATCCCTTTGGATTTGTCTGATCCAGCACACTTATAGCTTCCATAGTTCACTGACATTTTTCTTTATTTCACCGCTGAAAAATCTAGTCTATGTCTATGTATAGCAGTTAGCTCCTAAAGATGTCTCTGACGCCACTGGCAAGAAGAAGAATTTCTTTTGATTCTGTGGCAAGTTCAGAATTCTCCTCTCTAGGCATGAGCGTCTTGGGAATCACCCGAAAAGGAGATTTTTCTCTGTCAGAGGTCGGTCTTGCTAGAAGCTTCGCCAGATGCTTCTTAGTATACCAGAAACACTCTTGGTCATTTATGTCTAGTATAGTCTAGTTAGAACAAGATCATCAACATGTGGGTAAATTATTAGAGTAAGCAAGTCTCTTACACTGTTGTTAGGGATGCGGTCGCCGTGCCCTTCCTGCGCGACCGGCAGGACGTCATGCTTATGAATGTCTCTTGACTTGTGATCGTATTCGGTCTGTTTCGCCGTTTCACTGAAACCAATCCGTTCTCTCTCTGTTTTCTTTTCTGATCCCGCACACTTATAGCTTCCATAGTTCACTGACATTTTTCTATTTCACTAGTCAGTCTATGTATAGCATTTAGCTCCGATAAAGATGTCTCTGACGCCACTGGCAAGGAAGAAGAAGTTTTCAGAATTCTCACTAAAAGAAAAGAGAAGAAAGACAGAGAAAAGAGAGAGACTTTTTCTCAGTCAAAGGTCCCCCATGCTTCCCCGGCCCGCTTACCGAAGAATCGAAAGGCAGGACCCGGGTCCAGAGCAAGTGGAGTTGGGGTAGAGAGCCGTAAGCGCGGTGGAGGTGATAGAGAACGTGCTCGTACGGTTCATAGAAGGATATGATAAAGGACTTTCTTGTTGACTCCTCTCTATTCGAAATATGCTTTTCTAGGAGCATTACGATCTGCAGCTCAAATGGTCTCTTATGAAGTCTCTATTGGTCTGATTCTCATTACTGTACTTATCTGTGTAGGTTTGTATTTGAGATTGTCATGGCGCAAGCAGTTGCGCTAAAGCAGATATGGTTTGGTATTCCCCTGTTCCCTGTATTGGTTATGTTCTTTATCTCTTGTCTAGCAAGGATCGATTTGCGTTGTGGTTCATAGGGCGGGCAGCTTTATCGGATCAAGGGGCGGGGCATAATGGTCCTGGTACTATCCAGGTGCGCAGTACCCCGGAGGTGACTGCAATGAGCAGAAATATCACTCACTTGTCTACCCGGCGAGCAAACACTCGAACGTGAGAGCAAGGGATCACCCAACGAATGGACGAGCTCAAGGAGGAGGAGGAGAGAAAGGGGAAGGCAAGAACCATGCTTTCAGAGAAGTGGCGGTCCGAATCTTATCTGAACTGCGAGAATAACTGACTAAGCCATGCCATAAGGGTCATTCTCCAAACGGGACGGGGTCAAGCCTTTCGATTTTTGAGTAGGTTGGGTGACAGATCGGCCATAGGAGTACTCCGGGATATTAATGTCGAGCATACGACGATGCCGCCCGTTTTCATTTCGTGGAAGTCCCCGGCAGAGGAAAGGGCTGTAGGTGATGGCGCGTTCTGCTTCTTATCTAGAGAGGGGCGCTGAAATCGTTCCTATTGGGTCGTGCGTGACAGCTGGTATAGATGAATAAAGGCGGGCCGCTTGGACGTGTTCTATTATCTTAATAGGCGGCAAAGCTGAATAGGAAAGGGGCCGAGCTGACTGATGAGTGCCTTTTTAGCCTTTATAAAAAGGGCTCTCATGTGAAGCTAACATGGCTGGCTACATACAAGTATAGCCAAATCAAGATGAGACGTGACGGACGGATAGTAACAGATGCCGCAGCGGGACTACCACTTGGAATGGGAAATGGCTTAGCTAACATGCATGATTTGATGAGAATGACTATCTTTGTGCTTGGTAATGTATCAGATGAGAGAGACTTTTTCTCAGTCAAAGGTCCCCCATGCTTCCCCGGCCCGACTTCCGAAGAATGAAAGGCAGGACCCGGGTCCAGAGCAAGTGGAGTTGGGGTAGAGAGCCGTAAGCGCGGTGGAGGTGATAGAGAACGTGCTCGTACGGTTCATAGAAGGATATGATAAAGGACTTTCTTGTTGACTCCTCTCTATTCGAAATATGCTTTTCTAGGAGCATTACGATCTGCATGCAGCTAAAATGGTCTCTTATGAAGTCTCTATTGGTCTGATTCTCATTACTGTACTAATCTGTGTAGGTTCCTGTAATTTGAGTGAGATTGTCATGGCGCAAAAGCAGATATGGTTTGGTATTCCCCTGTTCCCTGTATTGGTTATGTTCTTTATCTCTTGTCTAGCAGAAACGAATCGAGCTCCGTTTGATCTCCCAGAAGCGGAAGCGGAATTAGTGGCAGGCTATAATGTAGAATATGCGCGGGATGCGATCCTTACTAGTTCACTGTTGGTGGAAGCCAATGTCCTGGGATCTCGGGGACTCATTCTGACTGAAACAAGGGGCAAAGCGACTGGACTAAGAAAAAAAGAGCTCGACTTAGCTATACGAAAAGTATAGAGAAGGCCATTACCTATTAGATATGGAATTAGCACTTGACTCTTGACTAGGCAGGGACGCCCTTACTATTAAGTAGTCAAGCGCAAGGGCGTCATTATTGCTTGTTTAGGAAAGTCTCGCTTTTGATAGAAAGTAGGTGCTTGCTAGGGCACTCAAGATTCTTCATTCGAAAGTCATGAATATCTGGTATGGGCTTTCTTGTTCTCAAAAAGGAAGTTGGGTAAAGAAAAGTCCCTCCTTGGAGGAGCACGGGCTTAGTCAAGTAGAACCGGGTTGCGTTGCTTGATGCTCTGATCCAAAACCATCCGTGGGGCCATGCCGGTACGACGGAATATGCATTAGAAAGGTAAATCTCTCCCCTAAACACCAACCAAAGCGGGCCGAGCTTCTAACCCGCCCGCTTTCATAGAACAATATCGTGGCAACGTAGACCTAAGTGGAACTATGGAATCCTTGGGAACCATCACAAGTACGGCCGGCCTTTATTGGAATTAGAAGGAAAATCCCCTGTCGTCCAGCGGGGTCTATAAGAAGGTAACTCGCGCAGACAGCTGACTCCTTTTCCATAGAAAAGAATAGCCAACCCAGCTGCCTGGTCAATCTCAGAGAGAAATGCAGCCGGCAAACCGGAGATGACCACGGTCACGACCTTACCAGCATCGGAGGTCTACTAATCAATGAACCCTCGAAACCTACTTTTCTGACAAAAGAAAGCAAGGGTAAGTGGTCACGACCACAGCCAAAGGCCACCTTTGCATTCTGAAGTAGGAGGGCAAGGAGAGGCGTGTAGGAATGCCGACCACTACAAGAGTCGTGGCTCATAGAAATGGCGTGCTAGCCTAGCTAACTCCCTCTTTTCAGCCTTCTCTTAGGCTCGATTCCATTGACTTCCTTCTGAATCATAGAAAGCCATTGCGAGCTAGCCTAGCTAACTCCCTCTTTTCAGCCTTCTCTTAGGCTCGATTCCATTGACTTCCTTGCAGTCCTTACTTCTCTAACTTCGGATGATCATTTAGATGATCTGGTCTATAGAGTACGATACATCGGTGTAAAAAATAGAGTTGGATCTGTGCGGTTGGTTCTAGTAATAAGGCCTGGTCGTAAGGTTTTCTTGCCTCTATCATTAGTTAGGGTAGTCGGAAGGCCAAAAAGTCGAACTCCCTTTTGATCTTATGTCTATCACCGACAAACCGAAATGGACCTAATTGATATCTCTATTGAGAAGTCCACCAAGTCGAACTCCCTTTTGATCTTATGTCTATCACCGACAAAGGAAACCTAATTGGAATTTCGCTAGTGTGCTGAATGAAATAATGTACGTTGGGAACAAGTGAGTCATGGGGAAGTGGCTCTGGTCCTCATTCTACCTTCTATTGAATGCTATACAAGTATTAGTAGAGGTTGTCCCCCTAGGACAGAGTGGATAACAGCAAGAGAGCCGTACTTCCTACCTCTCTTGCAAGACAGTATAAATCGACAATTTCATTTATCTGTTTTTCTTCTTTGATGTTCTTTCTTCAGCGATCGATTTTTTGTCCAGATTCTTGATATAAATATTCCCAGCACCACTCTTGCGTGATTGGGTCTGGGATTTCTTGGCCTCGGTTTACTGAGCAATTTATCACGAACAAACATGTCATGCGAATCTTTGATCCAATTTTTCTTTCTCAATTTCCCAATCAAAGATTCACTCGACATTTACATCAATCATTCCTTCCAATATATTAAACTGGTGAAGAATACCCATTGAGCTTTTTACATTTTTTTGATTGAAAAGAATTTTCTTAGTAGTTTCTTCTGTCAAACTTGGCTTAATAGAACTCAGGTCTGCTGTTCTACTCATATCTCCTGTATCACTCACTTCACCACCTTTGTTTGTTGCCACGTCAACATGTGGCTTTTTAGCTTTCATTTTCGAATTTCATTTGTTTGATGAAGAATGAATCTTTTTCCGGTTTCTTCGAGGAAATGCTAGGAAATGTAAATTTAGGGAATAAGATTTTTCTTGTTTAGCTTTGTTTCTTGGTCTATGTAAAGCGATTTCTTCTCTGTCATCTAACCTCGCTTCTTCGAGGTATCCTGCTTCTCAATGCTGTATGCAAAAGAAGCCAAGAAGGGTAAATAGGAGGTCCAGATTCGGAAGGATTTTAGGATGCAAGTAGAATGTCATGTTTACAACATCTGGCACCAAGAAGGAGAGGAGGGTCATTGATGTTGCCAGACAATCAATCCCTTTACTATATATGATGGATCAAAACATAAATCAATATTTTACAATTCTTACTCCATCATGTTTCCCTCTAGATCAAATACAAAGAAAAAGGCATCAGTTATAGACATTCGTGTTATAGTGTGTAAATGAAATAAAGAGAAAAGCTTCTAGCAATCGGTATCCTCGAGTGCTTTTATTTCCCGAGGGGTTATGTTTTAGAAACATAGTTCTGCGTCTATCAATTCAATGTGCGTATTATCTTCATTGTCTTCTCTCAGAAACAGATCGTTAGAGCTTACTGTCTCTGTTAAATAGATGTATGACGATGGCTCAGTTATGATATACTTGTGTTTCTTTGTCCTCAGCATGTGCAATTTCCTTACTTTCTTTTCCCTTTCCGGCTTTTCTTGCAGTTTAAGTTGTTCTCTTTGCTTTCTTGAGCTTTCTTCACTTCGGATTGGATTCAAGCTGGAAGAGGGACAGAACGGAAATAATGTGCAGATGATCGTCTTGAAGCAAGAAAACTCACTTGAATCCGTCGCACGTTGGGCATAGACAAGAAGTGTGACTGGTTTTCCGTACGTGGTCTATCCATGAACTCATCACACACTCACTGCAAAGACTATTCTTCGATCTTCTTCTTCAGCTTCTTCTCTGATTTCCGTCATCCTCTAAATTTCATCAGACTCCGACCCGTAGCCAATGGCAATTTCCACGTCATGTGATGTTAATCCATTGCTATCACGCATGCGTGTATGACATTAATAATAGCCTGCAGGTTTGGTACTAGTAGTGCTTTGTTTCGCCTTTATCAAACAAGTCAATCGAAAATGTACGGTAGATATTCAACGAATGGGGCTTCTTCCCTGCGTAATCTGCTTTTGACCTTCTGGTGGGCGAGAAGGTTGTGTTAATCCATGCGTCCTTTGAGCTACTATCGACCTTTGTGAGAGAAATTCAGCTGTATTAATGTCAATAACGTCATATTTGTCCTTACGTCAGCTTCTCTAAACGTGGGATGAGTCAGAGATCTCCTTTTTGACACTCTGTCTGTACTGAACATCCAAAGTGACAGCATTGAAAAATGTCGTCGCATTCATGCCAACAAGCACAGCACCTGACTTTGAAGAAGAAGCAAAAGAAGAGGAGATGACATCCAGTTTAGAAAATGGTATTTCAAAGAAAGCTAAAGCTGTTGAAATCAGGCAGTTGAAATATTTGCTGAAGAGCCAATGATGTTGGGATACAGAGGACATTTCGCGAAGGGACCTAGTTTAAGTTCGCGCTATGGATGATTCGGTGAAAGTGGTTCAGATAAAGTATGGAAGCTGCTTAGTATGTATAATAGTTCAAGTATCAACGAGTTTCTAGTAAGAGTAAGAAGGGGTATAAGGTTTTCCAGATTATAGGAGGATGCTCTGTTCTGACCATAGCTTGGGTTGTAGAGTCTCAAGCACTTTAGGTTTAGAGTATCCACCCAAAGGAGAGGAAGAACAACAAGACCATGCACTCTCGCTTTGTTGAATAATCTCGTATGTCTAATAGAGGTGGTCATTGAGTTCAATGGTAATGGTTATCCCCAAGGTTCCACAAATGAAGTTCTGATCGAGATATATAGAGAACATCCTTTTCCTTTGATGTCTTTAAGTTGGCGATAATTGGATAGATAGTCGAAACAAGCAGCCGGAATTTTGGTTGATAGTAGGTTGCTTCCAAGCTCAAACCATTTGAAACTGAATTGCTACTTTTTTTTTTTTTATTGATAGAGTGCTTCGAGCCTCTCTCATAGGCTAGCTTTGCCCCTGTCAAAGAAAATCTAGGGAGAAGAAGAATTCACAAGTCTAATAGGAGAAGAATGGCTGACACGTTGACTTCGATACTCGAAAAAAGAAGCTCCGGGTTGTACCCCAATCGAAAGGCGATAGGCAGGGGCAAGCAAGATCAAGAAAGCAGCTGGGCCTATGTGTAAAACCTTCTTAGCGGGTGATCATGGAGCACTCGACACGAAAAAAAAATAGCCTTTTGACACCAAGGGATAAGAGCGGATGTCGATGACTTGGTGAAGGGAATCTATGAAAGAAGGTTCTCGAAGAGGGTTCAAATCCACTAGAGCACGTAGCCTACGAGTTCCAGAAGGTAAGGAAGGGCAAGATCCAGCTTTCAAATAAAAGGAATGGACGTAGGCCAAATAGTGATGCAACTAGATATGAGATCGATGTCTTAAAAGACAGATAGAGAGATTTGTAGACTTCTTTCTTTATTGCGAAGAAAGATTTTATGCAAGCAGCAAGCCTTCCAGGACCTTGCGCGCTAGCTTGTAGTTTATAGGGCTATACTAGACCCTTCTCACCTCACACTTTTCTCAGAAGGGTTCTCTGTCGCCTTAGCCTATTTCGATAAGGAGAGAGCGGAGCTATGAATAGAAAGAAAGATTCAGAAATCAGGGAAAGTTAAGATCTGAAATCCAAATCCCCAGCTCAACTTCATCAGCTCCTTCAACGGCTTGTACGACAGCCGAACAACCGCAGTGGGTGCCCTTTTTCAGCTGCATTGGACTACAGCATAAACAAGTGTCTGTCCGCTGTGCTGGACATATGGAGGTAGCTTCTTTCTGGAAGGTTGAACAGTAGTCTGCTGACTTTTTACTTTCAAATAACAGAAAAGGAAGCAAAGGCAAACACGAGGTGCTAAGGTACGGTGAATTCTATAGGTATACCCACTATGCACAGCATCATGTCTTCCAGGACTTTGCGCGCTAGTTTGCATTATTATTGACTTTCTGTACCTTTCTCACACTTTTCTCAGAAGGGTTCTCTGTCGCCTTAGCCTATTTCGATAAAGAGAGAGCGGAGAATGAAGAAGAAGAAAGAAGCCACCTACTTTGATGAGGTGGGGCTTTGGCTAGGTAACATAATGGAAATGTATTGGACTGCAAATCCTGGAATGACGGTTCGATCCCGTCCTTAGCCTCAAATAGTACTTAGCAGGACAGACAATCCAATGGCATAAGTTGGTTGGGGCTTTCCTTTGTTTGAAATCCACAGACAAGAGACTGACCTGAAAAACCAAAAAAATGCAAGATGAGAAGGACTTAGTACGTTACGCTTCAATAGAATGAATTCGGCAACGGTAGAATTCATTCGATGGTCGATCGAAGGTCCTATGCCAGTGAAAGTCAAATCTATCCATGCTTCCATCCACTCATAACAAGATGTTAGACCAGGGCTCACACAACCGAATTGGTTTGAGGAAAAGGATACCCCAGCGACCAAGCACTCGCTCGTTACGTGAGTCGGAGACCGAACAACCGCCAGGTTGTCGAAGACACGTCTGAAGAGGAGGCGGGCGCCCTCTAAGTTGACGATACTTCCTATCTCTGTGAGGGGGGTAGTCGTTTGGTATGCAACCGAAAACCCGAATATCTTGCTGCTCCTCTTCCTGCAGCTCCTCTCCAGGTCCACCTCCTGATGAAACCAATAATCAAATATGTGCAAATCGCGCAAGCGAAGCCGGGAAACGGACCGCAGCGCAACGACTAGGACTCGTGTCGGAGGAGTTTTGAGCGTGAGCTACCACTCATGCAGCGGCAAGGACCCGCAACTCTCGAAGGGGCCACCAACCGCCGCCCGAATCACTGTAGTGTAGGCCCTCTCTTTACTCAATGGATAGCGCTTAGTGAGAATGGATCTGAAGCTAAACGGGAATGGGGAGAAAGAAAGAGAGTCTTGATTGAAGAAGCATTGCATCTTTGACAGGTCTAATGCTTAGGGAGAAGGCTGGGCTGGGGAAGCGAAAAGATGAAGATGAAGATAAGAAACAAAAATATCAACAAGCAACCTGACATAAGGATTATAGCTCGCGCCCACTTAGAGCAGATGGAGATTCTCGGACGGGGAAAAGCGGCACTCGACATCTATGAACATTAAACAACACCAAGAACTAAGGCATACGATAGAATTCATTCGAAATGGTCGATCGAAGGTCCTATGCCAGTGAAAGTCAAATCTATCCATGCTTCCATCCATCTTTGCCAGCTCATAACAAGAGGATACGAAGAGGGGGCGGGCTTCGAAAAGGAAAATAGAGACTTTGACCGAATGAATAGACATTTTTTGATCAGATTCAGGCACGAAGCCGGGATGAACGCTTTTTTCATTCGCTATGTGCTGACGGGATGCATACTCGTGTGATTGATCGATGGACAGGGAAATTTCGTGAATGACGAGACCGTCCTAACCTAACTAACCTAATAAAGTCAAGACTCTTCCCTCTCTTGATGGCGAATCTTGATTGACTGACGCTAGGAGCCGATTCGGAGAAAGAAAAAACATGGCATGAGATAAGCAGCGGAAAAATGGTAACGAATGACTTGACTCGATGGATAGGCGGGAGGGCCCTCCAACTCAAAAACGAAAGAAATGTTGAGTCAACACGAGAGGTGCACCACCAAGCAAGAGCGAGACCTTTTGTATTGTATAGGTTCGGAAAAAGCGCTTCTTCAAATATCCCAACTAGAAAGGTAGGGATTCACAACTAGAAAGGTAAGGGATTCATGACTTTGGAATAAAGAAGTGCAGAGCCAACGAACAAGGGCCCCTTACTAGAGAGTGGATAGGGCCTTAGGGTGATTACAGAGCGCTAGCTTACTAATTACTAATAATATAGGGCTTTTTTTCAGCTTGATCGGAATCTATTCTAGGATGGAAGTGCTACTTAGTAGTCAAAAGTCAGAGAGACATAGAGAGATGGGACTCTATCATACCTGCTAACTCCTAGGATGATAGGTAGGTCCATTTTGACAAAATAAAATATAGTTCCAGCCGCCCCTCGGTAGAGTGAGTCTACTTAACGAACTGACAGAACGCGGAGCAATTGAGAAATAAGAATCTCGAGAGTAGATGGTTGACCGCCGCCTCCTTCTTTGTCCTGGAGACCGTCCGAACGGGGAGGGGTTTGCTATCCTAAGCCCTTCTCACTTTGGGTTCCTCTGAAATGAGGCATGGAAGGGGGCCGCTACGAAGAAGTTTCGGGAGTTACGAAGGAGGGTTCGAGCTCATATTGGTCCCTGTTGTTCCTCAGTAGCTCAGTGGTAGAGCGGTCGGCTGTTAACCGATTGGTCGTAGGTTCGAATCCTACTTGGGGAGATTCGATTCATTCTGAATTAACGAATTCAGAATATGAAATAAAGAGGCTTACTTTGACCTTAGAGTAGAAACTAGTGTCCGCGCTCGGTTCTAAGTAGTCGATTTCATTGAGAAGATAGGAGCACAGCTCTCGTATAAAAGAAATAGGGCCATTCAATTCTTAGGCCTTGGAACCTGATTCAAGCGGGGCAAGAGTTTAGTACTATCTTCATTAGCTGGGAGGAATTATTTTAGACTAGTATAATTCGAAGAACGAACAAGAAAATAAAAGGCTTAAGTTAATGTTTCTGTAGGATATTTGGATGTTAACAAATGAATAAAGATCTGAGAGGGTGATGAAGACTCGACTTTCTTCTCTTTATTCTTGCTCCGAGCTGTTTGTCAGTGGGATGGTATGAGCTGCTACTGAGCTAGATGTTTAAGAATTTGCATGGTAAATGAGCTTTGCGTTCTGATAGGTCTTAGTAGATTAGTCCTTGCTTTAAAGAAAGTCCTAGAAACGGTTATGAACTGACTAAATGACTAGATTCTCCCGGAAGGCTAGCTAATAGTCTGAGTTCCCTTCCATTGCTTTTTGATTGATTCAGAGCGCGGCTCCACTTCAACGAATTCGAAGCCATTGAGGGAGCCGGGTAAGGGGAGAGTGGCTGAGTGGTCAAAAGCGACAGACTGTAAATCTGTTGAAATGGTTCTACGTAGGTTCGAATCCTGCCTCTCCCACTTCTTTGTTGTAAACTTCCTAGCCTTCGATTCGGCAGCCTAGGAAAACGAATGAAACTCTTTCTTTTTTCCCTGCCTTGAAGTGCAATTCTATCATCCTATGTTGAGGGCGAACTACTATGATCTATAGATTCCCCATCGAGTTCCAATCCCAGAAAAGAAGTTGCTTCTTGTCTTGTAGTCGTATTTCGCTTCTCGAGTCGTCGGCCTTTCCTACACGCATGTGTCCGTCAGAACCCCGGGACGGGAAGAAGCAAAGACGATTCATACGAAGGAAAGGAGAAGTTGCTCCACTTCATAGGGCCTGGGGAATGGAAGTTTGATCGAGGACTAGAGAGAGGGGAGGTGGAAGAAAGGGCTCGGGATGGATTTCAGAGTCTTTGTGCGAGCCGTATGCGGTGAGAATCGCACGTACGGTAAGGAGGGGGGTTTGAGTCTATATGTCTAGTGTTGTCCTCTGGAATCTTATTGTTTGGTTGTTCCATGATCTATGGGTCTACTGGAGCTACCCACTTCGATCAATTAGCCAAGATTTTGACCGGATACGAAATCACTGGTGCTCAATCTAGTGGTCTTTTTATGGGCATTCTCTTTATCGCTGTAGGATTCCTATTCAAGATCACTGCAGTTCCTTTTCGGGCGGCTGTAAGACGGACGGCCGCCTATAGGTGATAGAGTAGGGTGGGTGGTACCGCTCCGCAGCCAATCTTCCTAGCGTTGTCGGATCGGGCTTAGAGCGCGTGAAACTCATCAAACTACCTCGTAAGGGCCTTGAGACCATAGCATGTTACACGAAAGCTCCGCTTTCTCTTGTAGTCTTATCACACAGCTGCCCGCCTAGAAGAGCCACTCGCTCAGTAGTGTTGTCACACAAGATAAGCACTAGCCCGCCTGCTGGCCGGGCGAATCGAAGTTCTCTTCCGGTCAACTGTCTACCCAGTCAAGTGCTAAAAACACAATCGAATCACGCAAGGCACGCTCCTGGTGTGCTTCCTGCTCGCAAGGAAAGAAGATCGACAAGGTTCCGTTCAGATTTGACTGTTTGCAGCATGGGAGCAGATTACCCCAAAAATCCCTGGGAACAAGGAGCAAAAATGATATCTCGGTAACGAAAACTATAGGAGGCTGTATTGGCGAGATCCAACGGTGAACAGCTGTCCCAAATGAAAACCGCCTGGAAGTCCGAGGATCTTTAGTACTCTAACCCCGAACCAGCATCGCGCCAAGCAAGACCGCTCTTGTCCCTTTCCCCATTTCTTTTCCCTCTGTTCCCCCTTTGCTCATTTTCCTAGCGTTGTAGGGCCGGGCTTAGACGGGCAAGGGAGGGAGGAGACTCAGAGAGTTCTACTTTTCTTTTTTTTCCGTGTGCGTGGAAAGCGCCCTCTTTTTCCTTGACCTAACGCGGAGGATGTTCTGTAGTTCTTACCCCGAACCAGCATCGCGCCAAGCAAGACCGCTCTTGCTCCCTTTCCCTCTTTCTTGTTCCCCCTTTGCTCATTTTCCTAGCGTTGTAGGGCCGGGCTTAGACGGGCAAGGGAGGGAGGAAGGAACCTAAGAGACTCAGAGAGTTCTACTTTTCCTTTTTTTTTTCAGTGCGGGAAAGCGCCCTCTTTTTCCTTGACCTACGGGGATAGCATTGTTACCTGCCCTTGACTTCGGTTCGGCCCGGGAAAGCGCTGGCAAAGAAAGAAAGGAAGGGGTCCATGTAGCTGCTGCGCCCGCCACCTTCTTAGTCAACGGGGCACAGCAGGTTCGGCATCTATTGACCATGCGCAACGCTTGCACTCTTAAAGAAACCACGCCTCTGCTAGGGCAGCGTGTGGAATGGCCGAGAGCGGATCCTAATAGGATATGTAATCCAAGTCGAGAGTAGAGTTACGGGAACAGCCGTCTGATGGAAAACAACTTTCACGTTCGGTTCAGAGAGCACTTTTTTCGTTGAGAATTCTTCGTTCTCTTTCGTGTGAATTCCCCCGTGGTGAATGAAAAACTTGTGGGGCCCTATCACACTCTCAAGCCCTGAAGAAAACCCCTCTCCCCTTCGGACTCCATCTCTCATTTCACTCTTTATATGTGGGCACCTGATATCTATGAGGGTTCACCCACCCCGGTTACAGCATTCCTTTCTATTGCGCCTAAAATCTCGATTTTTGCTAATATTTTACGTGTTTTTATTTATGGTTCTTATGGAGCTACATTGCAACAAATCTTCTTTTTCTGTAGCATTGCTTCTATGATCTTAGGAGCACTGGCCGCCATGGCCCAGACGAAAGTCAAAAGACTTCTAGCTTATAGTTCCATTGGCCATGTAGGTTATATTTGTATTGGTTTCTCATGTGGAACCATAGAAGGAATTCAAGCACTACTAATTGGTCTCTTTATTTATGCATTAATGACGATAGATGCATTTGCCATAGTTTTAGCATTACGGCAAAGCCGTGTCAAATATATAGCGGATTTTGGCGCTCTAGCCAAAACCCATCCTATTTTGGCTATTACCTTCTCCATTACTATGTTCTCATACGCAGGAATACCCCCGTTAGCCGGCTCGCCTAGCAAATTCTATTTGTTTTTCGCCGCTTTAGGTTGTGGGGCTTACTTCCTAGCCCCAGTGGGAATAGTGACTAGCGTTATAGGTCGTTGGGCGGCCGGAAGGTTGCCACGAGTCAGTCAGTTTGGAGGACGGAAGTTCTCCGTGCACCGGACACGTAGCTTACCAAATCACTTGCGAAAGGGATGGGGAATGCATGCTACGATAGCTAGAGCCGAGTCTGATACATCAACCGTCTACTCCATATCCTTCTACGAGTCCACAATCACTGCACGAGATGAACCTTGCTTTGGTGAATGGAAGTTGGCCTTAAGTCTAATAGGACTCCTAGTTACTACGCGCGATCGTATACTGAGGTCATCCCCGCCGGTTGTTGGAACGACGCGAGCCGGGCCGGGTCTCGATTCAGAAAGATGAAGGGCCCCAAAGTCTAAATAGGAAAAATGCCCCCTCTCATTGGGGTAGGAAAACGAATCGACATCTCGTCTCCATTTCAGCCTACCTTTTTGATTTTTGTTGGGAAAAAACGGCGAAGTCCATCCGAAGCGTACAATCAAGAATAAGAGGAGAGCAACAATGGTAAGCGAAGCGCATGCTACAGAAAAAGAAGTGTGGAGGAGAACGAACTCATTTCCTTCGCTTTCTGGTCCCAAAGCAGTGCATCCTCGCCAACTAAAGGATTGGGGGCTTCCTTGCTACGCTACTTAAGAAATCCATTTTTTGGAGTCCACTATGAATAGAAAGATAGATCTATCCAATCCGATTGGACTTCGATTTGAATAGATAAGATAGATCTATCCAATCCGATTGGACTTTGATTCAAAGAACTGTGCTTAGCCCCCCTGCTCATGAAGAGGCTACACTGCAATGGATGGCAGAGGGTCCATAGTACCTGAACTGGAGTCATACACCGGGAAGGGGCCTAGAAGTGCCTACTACTACACCACACTAGACTTGGCTCTAGACCAGAACCAAAGAAACCAAAGAGAATCCCTGTCGTCCAGTGCCTGGAAGAGCTAAAGTCTTGCCAGAGCCTGACTCTTTATACCCACCCTCGCCCAGAACTCACGGGGCCTTACTTATTCAGAGAGGAGCCTCTAATAAAATGTTGAGCGGTCTAACTGCTTTGCTTTATCTTCATTCTCTACAGGTCTTGCAGAGAAGACAACATAGGTAATAACGAGCGAGGCAGAGATAGGATAGAAGAGATCAAGGTTCTGAAATAGACTCGACTGACAACAGAATCGGTGTGATAGACGGTGATAGAATCGGTGGAGAGAAGATGCTCGACCCCTATGGTATAGGTGTGGGAAAAGAATCCTATGGAAAACTTTCCTAACTCACCTTCGTAGAGCCATGTATTCTAAGTGATCCAAACCTGCCCGGAGCGCGCCTCCCATAGAGGCAAGTGCATTTGGTGAGCCGTATGATGGGCAACTATCTCTTGCGGTTCGGAGAGGACTCAGCTGTTAGTTACTATCCCCTTGTTTTAGGGGTGGACCCTTTCAGGTTGTTTTTATTATATACGCTTAGTGAAAAGAATGTTTTTTGATACACCTAGGACATGGATTCTATATGAACCAATGGATCGTAACAAGTCCTTACTACTAGCCATTACTTCCTCTTTCATTATTTTATTCTTTTTATATCCTTCTCCTTTGTTCTCAGTCACTCATCAAATGGCACTCAGTTTATATCTTTAAGTTCGATCATTGACAAGGTTTAAAGAAAGGGTAGGCCATTCAGAAAGAATCGATTCCAAACCACAATGATAGCAGAGATAGCCGAGGAAAAAAAGAAAAACCCTTCTCAAATCCGATTCTTTTTTGTAACCTCATCTTCCTTTTTCCTCTTTTATTCGCCACTAAAGTGGGGTCATCAGACTCACTGCATAGCTAAGTCAAAAGGGTTGGAGTCAGTTTGAGGGAGCATGACGAATCTCTTATTTCTTTTGCTGGCAAGGAAATAGTCTTTTTTACTCGACCTACATGCCTCTTTGCTTCGTTGCCAATGCAAACACAGTAGGCAAATGCATATCATCAGATTACCCTTACCTATTGATTAAGGTACGATACATTATATTTCGACAAGTTGACACAAATCAAGTAGAAGAGAGGGAGAAATTACGACAGTGGTTGTTTTATTGATCAAAGATCTCCATGCAAGACCGAGGAATTCGCAGTCGTGAATGAATCAATAGACAACTAATCTAGTTTGTAAGGCTATTCGTGACTGGGTTTTTTGGACTAGGAATACTTTGACTTGCTGAATAGCTTGTTTCCTTATAACGGAGAGAGGATGGAACTTCTATGGGAAAGAAGTGTTCATGTGTGATTACCTCAAATATGAAGATTGGACTGTATTATGAAGAGATTAATGTATACCGGATGAAAAGATCAGATCACCTTCAATGGCTCATTCACTTCGACACATACGAGGAGAACGGGCAATGGACAATAGATCTAGAAGAGTCTGACGTCCGAAAACAAGAGAAACCTCGAGAAGCTGGTGATCGTGATTTCAATGATTCCCTCTTGCTTCGGAATGGAATGCTTGAGAGATCGGATTACTCCCCTGCTGTGTAATATCATTGAATCCCATGGTTATGCTGATGCTGAGGCTGAAGCTGATGATGTGTGCTCTTCCGATCTCATCACTCTTCTCCCCATACCTAGTCTGAAGCAGCTGTTTTCTTGAAATAAACAACTCACACACTCCCTTTCCAAAAAAGATCAATACACCAATCACTACTACGTTTGAGTCTTGTGGTGGTGTTGCAAAAGAGATTGATGGTTTGATCAGATTCGGCGACGGATCTGAGGAAAGTGACAAGTACCGCGAGGTAAAGATGAAAAGGACTTTGAAAAGAGAGTCAAAGGTGAGTAAGGCTGGAAAACACCATGTGAAATTTGTAAGATTCATTAAATGATTACCGATAACTATGATAATAAACTTCTACGCTAGCTTTCTTTTTCTTTTTCTTTTTCAAAGGAATATCTTATAATGCAAGGTAACTATCAGACTAACTCACAGCTTCAAGCCATTTCTGAAGGTAGGCGCTCTTGCAAAATTGCTGGCAGAAAGACTGCTAATGATGCTAAGAAGGCAAAGCTGTATGATTCGCTTGTGTGTTTGCAACATCCATTGCTTTTTCCACAAAAAAAATGAAAAAGAAAGAAGTCGTGTTTGAAAATCTCCTGTTAATGCTGTGCTTATTACGTTAAGTTATTACGCTTCAGTGTGGTGGGCAGGTTGACATCTAGTGAGTAAACGGGAAAATGAATTACAAAAAAATGATCAAAATTGGGAATAAAGAAAGATTCATCTGAGAAATCTGCAGTCAGATAATCACTTTTGTTCTTAAAACAAGAAATGAAAGAGGTGAAAGTCTCCCCTGTGTCTTGACCTTTTTGTTCTGCTATTCACGAGAGCCGCTTCTAATAACAAAAGTCGCCTCCATAGCCAATCCATTACGGAAGTGAATGCTGATAAAGGGGCAAAGCACCGAGAGCTTCACGTTCAAGATTGATGTGTCAAAGAAAGCCAGAAACCTGAAGGAGTTGGGTATTTCTGGGGCACTTTCAGCTTCCAAGTCTGCCGTTAATATCACTCCTAATTGTTTGACATTTTTCAACCTCTGAGTCAGCTAACTCCCTGGTTTCAGATACCTGTCTTGAACTAGCTGTTCCCCTGGCCTGTGAATTCAAAAAGCGTGATATATAAGAGCTAATTCAACCAGCGCCTTAAGTCTCTCCTCACAAAACAGCTCTCTTCCTTCAAAATTCATCACAGTGATCTAGTGTCTCTATGTGGTGATTTTAATTCGTTTCTGCATCATCCTTATGAAAAGGTGGGGGCGGGGGAGGGGGAGCTAACCTAATTCTGACCTTGCACAGAATTTTTATTTTCATCAGCAAGCTGGGGTTTTTGGACTTGATGATTCATTCTTGTTCAGATTTTCCGACATGTTGCATCGCTGAGCTAGTGTGCATTCATGCAGCTGATGTTCGAGCTGGTTAAGAATCTTTTTTGACATGACAATTTTTTTCTTCTTGGGTAATCCATTTCTATTGCCCTCTCATTGATGGAACCATATTCTTTAAGTGTTTAACATGAACAAAAACTTCCGAGACATGTGTTCTTTTTATTTGTGGCTGAAAAATGGTCCTGGGTTAATTGGAGATGTTGTAGCAATAGGGTTGGAGAATCTGCAAACACTTTCAAGGCCTAAATTCAATGTTGATAAAGCAGTGTAATCTGTACAAGTTTTTGGAGATTTCTCTGGTTCTCAGGAGTACACTCGTTATATGAGTCATTCGGTGGCTAATTGGCCATAAAAGTAAGTGTAATTTATAACATAGGATGGTAAAGTATTCTGTAGGAAAAGAGCTAAGGTTCAGTGGGCACAGGAAGGGGATCGTATCACAGCGTTTTTTTCCATGCACACTTTGAAGGCTGTCTCCCTATCTGCGGTATGTATCGCCCGATCCTTGCTCGGTCGTGAGTTATATGCACATGGGGATATGGGACGCGTGTCTAGTTCTCATTGAAAAGGAAGATGCAGATGGTGGTAAAGTGAGACCACAGGGAGTGTTAATATTTTATTTTCCCTTTATTTTTTTTATCTTTTTAATGGTCTACTTCGTCGCATTTACCGTCTCAATTCAAGAGAGCTAGCTTCGGTCTTAGCTCACCTAAGAAAGGACGGAGCTGTCGAGTAAGGATTGGCCGAAGTCAGTTATGTACCTGGGAACAGATAAGCCAGTCAAAGACAAGTAGAAGCCAGTGAAAGAGGAGGTGTCAGGGTACGACGAAGCACGTGGGGTACGTAAGCGAGTACGGATCACGTGGTTTTGTACTGGTCAGCTTTGAGAGGACGCGGAGGGCCTTGTTTATTTATTTAGAAAGGGAGTACTCTCTTCTCTGATGTGCGTTCTATTATTGCCTCCTATTCCTGAGGGAGTTAGAGGGATTAAGCCGCGTGGCGATACCCGCGAAAAAACTAAGGAGTTAATTCTTTTTTTCTCTTAGACATCTTACTGATTGTGTTTCAAGATTGAGGGGTTGCTAAGAGTAACAATTATTCAGCGCACTAAAATCTTGTGGATGGGGTTCCATATTCATGAAAAGCCAGGTTTAAACCATGTTATGGAACTAAGACAATCTATCTTACTAATAATAATGGAATCGTTGGGTTCATCAAAGGCCTATAAATAGAAGCTTCGTTCCGTCATTATTTTCAAAGAGAGAGAGTGATCTGACAGTTTTAGTTGTGGTCTTCCATCAACACTCTTATGGATGGTTTTCCGTCTGACTTGGAACAATTCGGCAAGTTAGCTGTACATCCGCTGGAGATTTGTCGCGAAAAATCATGCAATGGATCCTGGACCGCATTCGCGGTCTGGAAGAAAGGAGGAGGGCCCTCCTCCAAGAACAACGAGACCTCATTGTGAGGGGGGCCCTCCGCAGCCTATTCATTGAGGGAATTAACAAGCCCTTATAAGACTGTTTATTGTTATGTTTAATGTTGTTCTATGTCTTTTGTTTGTGACGTATGTTCTTAGTTCACTTTGGTTTGTTGTAGTTTGGTTGTTTGTCTTGTATATGTGTGTGTGAGCTTGTTATTGTTCTGTCTTTGCATGTTTCTAAACATAACCGTCATGCCGAAATGTGTCTATCAGTCTTTATTTTTGAATTTTTGATGTCTATTCAGGATCAACTAGGACAGAACAAAAATAAAATGAAATAAAAGCAGATTTGCTACATATTCTTACTGGTGGATAATATTTCGAATATATGATATCTTTCAAATATTGACAAAAACTCAAACTAATTGTTCAAGGTTTAGGTTCTTACACTTCTATTGGAACACGGAGCCTTTGTGGGAGATGAGGAGACAAAAGATGATCAATTCCAAGAGTTGAGGGTCTTGAATATTGAGCATACGGATCTGAAGTATTGGGGCTCTTGAGATCGAGGCCTTCCTGTTGTCAAAGCTCCTCTTAAATCTTTAGGTGCGATCTCAGCTATGAATACTGGATACCACGAAGAGGCTATAAGGATTAGCTAGTTTTCTAGTTGTTAAGTATATTAGTATAAGTCCTCGTTCTTTATTGCCCCAAGACAGGGGTTTCCGCCTTTTGGGTTACTATCGTCGTGTTTTAGATTTAACAGTCAATATTTAAAGAGAGGCATAGTATTGCTGAATAGAATAATTTTTCCCACGGGAGAGGGAAGAATGCAAAGGCTTATTTTTCAGTAATCACTAATTGACACAGATCAAAGGAATGTGGCTTTTCCTTTATTCTCCATCCCAATCTACTAATGAATGCTGAAGGAGAGAACAGCTTTTCCAGCATTTCCAGATAATCCATCTGAGAATCTTAGGTAACGGAAGGGGCATTATCAAAGAAGGTTCCTCTCCTGCGTACGTTAGCTTACAACGCGTCTAATGCATGTTCCTCTTCTCTGGCCGGCCGGCGGGAAGAATTTATCGCGTCGGGTCTAAACTATGCAAGATTGGCTTCACTAATTTCGGCTTGATGGCGTACCGGACAATACATGTGTATTTCTTTTGTTGACTATTTATTATTTTCATTGTGTTGTAAAGGATTCTAAATTTTTTTTCGATTTGCTTCCTTGGTCATCAGATTCATGACTTGTGGTGGGGGGGGGGGGGGGGGGAGGGAATCACTCATTGGTTCCTCGCCGGCGCCGCACGCCGTTAGGCGCGTGCTGCAGACCACGATCACGGCAGCGATGTCTCCACAAGCGTCTTTCCGCTGCCAGTGTTTAGAGCCATGATTTGCTTTTAGTTGCCTTGGCAAAAGGTGTTCAAATGATTAAGATCTTGTTCTGGTTTTGTAGTTGTCTGAGCTTGACGAGTAGTCAGCCCAGCGTTTCCTTGACGACTTTGAAATGTCGTCAGAATTATCATGTATCTTTGTCTTGTTCGATTCGGTTATTCTCTAATTATACCAACTGTTATAGCTTAATCTGTAGATGATATCACGGTGCTTATCAAATAAGCCCTTCTTGCTTTACTTAAGATTGGAATGGTTCCGCAGTCGAATTGAGACTATGTCTTGAGCTCATTCATTACCCATCGGGTAAGGGTTAACGCAAAGATAGGAAATTACAACACGATTACGAAGATTTCATTTTTTTTAAAAAGTCACCCATAACTTGAACCATAGGATCGGGGCATTGGATCTGTCATAATGAAATAGAGCCACTTTGAGGTTCCCTATGAAATGAGGCATGACCGGACGCCACTTCATCAGTTGTTTTCCTCCATGTCTTCGCATGAAGCGTTCGAGCTCATATTGGTCATGGGTTGAGAACGGGAATTGAACTCTATGAGCTCTAATGTCCCGTTGTTCCTCAGTAGCTCAGTGGTAGAGCGGTCGGCTGTTAACCGATTGGTCGTAGGTTCGACTGCTGACATTAGACGAATTCAGAATAAAATAGAAAAAAAGAGGCTTACTTTGACCGTTAAGAGTAGGGAACAGGTTCCCTGTCTTTGTTTCTATCTCATCCTATCCCATTCCTAACGGCTATCTTCGAAACTTCATGCTTTCAATGGAAAGCCATAAGGAGTCAGGTTGTTACCGGTTGATGAGACAGTCTGAGGCAATAGATCAGCTACTGAAACAACTGCAGAAAAGTATACACACAGATATTGAAATCGCAGGATATTGATACGAGGGCTATCCTACTGGATGCTTGATAAGAAGAGAAATGCCCATCCCGCAACAGAATATAAGGTTGTTACAGAGGATACTTGAGCCTCAGAAACACCAACAAATTCCGCCAATGTCTTGCTAAAAACTTCAGATACAGGACCATCATTCCGGAGAGCTTACCCGGGAAGAGGAATGCTTTGGTACTCGTATCATGTCGGTAAATTTTGTAGTGCAACCTATTCTTTCGAATAGGTTTGAGGTTTGGGGTACTCCTTCTTGCATTCCTCTAGCTCAGCAATCACCTGGCTGGCGTCAGGTGTTTCTGACCTGTAATGCAGTATTTCTAATGGTTGGGATCATGTGTAGTGTTGAAAGTTACATTTTGGGTAATTATAAGTTATGTTAGTATGAATAAAAAGAAGAGATGGTTTGATATAGAAACCGGTTCCTGATTCGGTTATGAAGGATTCGACCAGCAAGGAACTTGAAAGGCGAAAAGCAAAACAAGTGAAAAAAATACAACATGTTGGGTACTTTGAAATCACTTTACTGCATTGCCAGATACAAAATAAAAGAGATCCAAAGATTCAAAGAAAAAGCAGCTCCCAGATTTTTTTCCTTCAATTTATAAATGTTTGTGGGTGGTTAAGAGTTGAATACCCCCTTGGTGTCACATTACTGTATACTCCCAAAAACAGTATTATACAAGATTTAGTTCATTTTTTCATAATCAAAATGATTTAAATAAGGATTAAACTAACTTTAGTTCTGACTCCTACGTTTCTCTTCTCACAGCCTCTTCTAAGCTTTCTCCTGGCTCTATAAAGCCAGCAAGACAGCTCAAGAGTAGGCTACGAATCTGTGTTATCAATGGCTAAAGTCATTTACAGAGACTTCAAAACTGCCAACATATTACTAGACTCGGGAAAATTAAACACACACAATATCTACACTCTCAAGTCGCACATACTTTCTAGCTTTTGATTCATTCACAGAGAAACAAAAAGTTGCTATGATGATGTTGGGTTTGTTGAACAGGTTCAAGACCCACATGAAGGGCAGTAATTGTAGTGGTTATATGCTTCTTTGCAAAATCCAGTTTCTTGATGTCTCGGATCTTTCTTAACCCTAAAGCAAATTGGGATGCAAGCAGTGCAAGTCCCAGTGCATCAACCATGGGAGGTATTGAGCAACGGATCCCGAGGAAGATAAATTCAGTTACGTACCCTGAGAGGTAAATTGGCAGCACAGTTTCTGTTATTTTGTTTAACCATGATATTAATCTAGTATGCATGTCTTCTTCCTCTCTTTCAGTTGCTGCTCTTGCTGAGTGGTTGAGGATGCCACCGCTTTAGTTTTCATGCTGCAAGATGGGGTGTTCGCTTCGATTGGTATCCAATGTAGATCCAACTTTCGATTCACTCGTGGGATCCGGGCGGTCCATGGGGGTATCACCCAGCGGTGGCCACGCAAAGACAAATTATGGTCATTCTGCGCCTTTTGTCACGGAAGGAAAATGCCGACGGGGCTACTTGTATATTGAAGAAAGACGACGACGACATTGGATTGCTGTGGTTTTATCATAATGGGACAAGAAAAATTTGTGACATCACAGTTTCTTACGCATCTATCTAAACACTCGAAACAGAAAACTTTAGTCTATCCATCCTTTTCTTGAAATTAGTCCACTTCCTCTATTTTTTGTCTTTGCAACCTCCCCAAACAAAGTTCCAGCAGATTGCCCTGCTTCTTTAAGTTTCACACCTTAGGTTTGAATACATTTCCATCTCCATCTCACCACCAGCAGCATTACCAAACAACTCACCACTCATTTTCACACTTTGTCCCCGATGAGAGTAATCCATGTCTTTCCTTCTTCAGTTTGCTTTCTGTTCTCTGTCTAGATTCTTTCCTGTTTGGTGTTCCTAGTTAGTACTAAGACCTCGATAAACCCTGGCATAGTCCACAAACATCAAACCGAGCAAATAGCATCGGCAGAGCACACGTCTGAACTTAATTATCAATGGGGAAGAGGAAGTCCAAAAATGTCCCAGAAGATGATAGTGATTTGGAACTCACAAGAAAGTGAAGGAGCAACAAGAAGCGACCGGAGGACTCGAAAACTTGCCCTTACTTCAACCAACTGGATGCCATTTACAAGAGCTTCCATGACCCCCGTCCTGCTGTCTTAATCGACCAACACCCTTTGTGGGCTAACAAATCCTTACGACAATGGCGCTTTTGTTCGGAAGATAAAGGCAGCAGCAGAGGATCGCGAATAGGCAGCGGTTATTGGGATCGGTGAGTCGTCTGCCTTTTGTCTTATGTGTCAATTCAATCG